CAAGTGCTACTGTAACTGATATATACAAACCTGCTTTCCATCCATGCCAAAAGAGATAAAGTTTACCAAAAAAGCCGGAGAGTGGAGGAATACCTCCTAGGGATAATAAACATAATACTAGAGAAAATGTTAGAACAGGATCCTTCATATATAATCCCGCATAATCCCTGATATTATCAGTTCCAGTTCGTAAGCTAAACGGAGTGATACGAGCAAATGTTCCTAAATTCATAAAGATATAAATAAATGTATAAGTTAGCATACTTGCATAACCATTTTCCAAATCTGCAGCGAGTATTCCAATCATGACATATCCAATTTGACTTATAGAAGAGTAAGCTAGCATACGTTTGAAACTTCTCTGAGTAACGGCAATTAAATTTCCTAATATCATGCTTGAGATGGCTAATAATTCAACTACGATGTGCCACTCATTTGATAAATATGGAAAAATTAGACGAAAGAGACGTGTAAATAGAGATAGAGCTGCTACTTTAGAGGTAACAGAGAAAAAAGCAACGACTGGTGTAGGAGAGTTAGAGTCGAAAAGAGTATATTCAATCTTTTCGCTCATTCAGAACCGTGCATGAAATTCTAATCTCACACGGCTCCTGGTTCGGAAAATAATAATATTTGATTAACATTGCTTTCAGAACCTTCCTCGTGTCTGTTTCAAATTAATTTTTTTTTCTTTCTATTTGTTTGTAATCAACAAAAAAATAATTAAGTTTAACCTCTCGAGGAATCCCTCATCATTTGTTTGTTTTTCATTCCGGCCTATAGTTTTGTTTTCAAATAATTATTGCTCATTTGTTTAAAAATAATTCTTTCAACGAGTAATAATAATTCTTGATGTCTATATAATAAAATAGACATTAATGTTAGGCGAAAAAGAAACAAAGTGTGTTTTATTCGTTCCCAATAGGCGCAGAAAATTTTGTTTTAGGGTGCTTTATTTATATTTGGATTGAATAAAAAAAAAAAGAGTTTACGAAGAATTAAACTCATAATTTTTCCATAATATAAAATATACAATCATTTTATTTAGAAATAAATTTATCTACCCCTACCTACTAAAAAGAAAAAGCTTTATAAAAAAACAAACAGAAAAAAATATGAAAATGTAGACTTATTTATTTTTTTTTTTTTAATTGAAAGCTAGTAATGTGACTTTGCTCTGCTTTGTCCATATGAAATTAATCCCAAAAAATCATTACATTAGATTTTTTTTGAATATGGCAAGAGACAATTATTAATACTAAAGAAATTCGAAGAAATGTAGATTTGTTTTCACGCGTCCCAAGGAATAAAAACACAAAAAAGATTATTCAATTGTTAAAAAACTTCCAACAAATACATTTTGTTACTGAATTTGAACGAATCACACTCCTTCATATACATCAGGAGTCCATTGATGAAAGGGAAAAAGGGATAATTTGAAAGCTGTTCCGGCTAAAATAAACGCAGCAGAGATACAAATTATAGGGAGATATTGACTAAACGAAATTTTATCAATTATATTATCAAGTTGAACTTGTCCATCAGAAAAACCATATAACAAAGAAAAACCGTATAGTAAAGAAGATGAACTGGCCCCGCTCATCAATAAAAATTTCATACTTGCCTCGTTTGACCTGATGTCCCGTTTAGTATAGCCGGATAAGAAACAGGAAGATAAAGCTATAAATTCAAGGGAAACATAAATAGTAATCAAATCAGTTGCACAACTAAGAATCATTCCCCCTAAACCTGCACTTATTTTGAACAACGGAAATTCTGCCAAAGATATTTTTGAACAAAGTACATAATCAACCGATAAAAGAACGGAAATAAACGAACAAATCAGTATAAAAAATCTGAATAGATTGTTAAAAATGTTGTTGGTATATAAATCTTCAAAAGCAATAACAGATATCAATTGATAAAACAAAATGCCCATGCTGACTAAGGTAGATATTAGAAAAATTTTGTAAAGAAAAATTGCATTTTTTCCTTTATTTACCAAATCAGTTATAACGATTGTAATTAAACCTACAATTAGAATAATTTCGGGTAAAATTGTTGAAAAATTAATAGTAGAATTTAATCTTGATAGAAAAGAATTGATATCATTCATGATGAAAATCAGAGTAATGTTTGAGATTGAATTATTTTATCTAAAGTCTCTGAGAATAAATTAAATAGTTAAATGCTTTCATATCTATTTTATGGAAGAAAAAACTGCCCGAACAACAAAAGTAAAGTACAAAAAATACATAGCTACTAACTTCAATTAGTAACCACACAAAAAACTAAAATTGTTCAAAAACCTTTTTTAACTTCAATACTATTTTTTTTTTATAGTATCATCATAACTTCTGAAAGAACAGATGGAATTAGAGTTAAATGCCAAACTCTCTTATTTCTTGAATGTCCCGAACTTTTAAATAAATTAAATTGACTTACTTTTTCCAGGTGAAATTTACGTTGAAGAAGACGTATGGTACTTTTGTGTTTGCAAGCTAACGTACTATTACATGAAATCTGTAATATATATTTCAACCTACCTAGTTTATCACGATTAGTCGAAGCATCATAATATAAAGAAAAGACTTGCCAAAGTTTTACATATCTATTCAAAATTTGATCGTCTGTTAAAATAGCCCAGGATATTTGACCGATTGGGCGTCCAAGATGATCACAAAATTTATGTTTTGACAAGATATTAATTACGTTTAAAATGGGAATTTTGGGATAAAGCTTTTCTTCATTCGATATACTAATGTACAAATCTTTTGTAGTTTCAATACAGACAGCTTTTGTAAACAATTGTCTAATTGAGGTATAACCCAATAATGAGACATAGTTAGTATATAATAGTTTTAAATGTAATTGGTTCATTCTGGTTTGATAATGAAAATAAGAGTTGAGAAGGACCAAAAAATAATATGACCATTTTTTTGCAAAATAGCGAGTGCCTTCAACAGCTATAAAGACTCTGTTTTTATATCTTGCATAGTGAATGCACAAATTTCGCGTCAAAAATGAGTTAATAATTTTCCACTCTGACTCAAATTCATTTAATAGATATAGAGAAACATTTTTTTCTTTCGTCATAACATTATGACGATCAATTGAGAAAACAGAATTGATTCTTAACTTTAAAATTTTTGTCCACGCAATGTTGAGAAGGAAATCAATCCCATAAAGATGAAAATTTTGAAGCAGAGGGTTAACAGTCGTTTTTTTTACTTTCCCTGGAGAAAAATAATTTTTATCATTTCTAAAACTACTTTTGCAAAAAAAAATCCTCAACAGATGTGGAAATGAAACATCTTTAATTTGTTGTCGAAACAATCGAATTGGTATTTCCAAATGGAGATTTTGTGGTAAGTCCATATTTAAAATATGCTGAGATTTTGGAAACCTATCTTCTAGAAATAAAAATATCGAATGAATGGACTGAGACATTTCAAAATTACTTTTTATGATGTTAGTTTCTGCTCGATGAAAAAGCGAAAAACCTAGCATTAAACATATTAATTTGAAAATAGGAAAAAAATACAAATCTGTGTTTAATCTATCAATTGATTTTCGAACAAATTTTTTTGAATTAATAATATTTGAATAATTCTGTTTACGGACACTAATAATTAAACGTTTGACTGCCACCGTACTCCGTGTTCCAAAATTCAACTTGATATCTGATTCATTGGATCGAGGTTTAATGTTTATTAAATAAACATTTTCTTCAAAAAGAAGAAGAGATAAATAAGAAAAGCAGTCTTTGCTGGTACTGAACTTTTTATATTTTTGTAATGTATCAAAAAGAGTAGAATAAGATCCATAAGTAACTTTCATCAAAATAAACTCCCAAGCTTTGGTATAATATATGCAATACACAATTTTGAAAATTCTTTTTGAAAAATTAAAAAAAAAATTAATTTTTCAAAAAGAATTTTTTCTATATATATAGAAAAATGAAACATGTCAGAATTTTGTTTCCATAGAAGTGGTAAAAAATTTGTTAGTTTTTACTTTATAAAATAAAGTATATTGATGAAAGTGGCATTCTTCCAATTACTAATCTGTAATAAAATTTGCATTAGTAACTATCTGATTCATCGCATTGAGATATACTTACTATCTTTTCTTTGTCTTATTGAAGCTTTTTAAAACAAGAGTTTCTTCAATCAATTTCAAATTGTTTCCAAGAAAGAATCGTATAAAATAATGTAGTTTGTTGACGAATATTCAAACCTATAAATAAACAAAATTTCACTTCAATTCAAAAATTCTTTTCTTTCCCTAATTGATAAAAACAATTATCTTATGTTTCCTCCTCTTCCTTATCTATTCCACTTTTTAAGTATATTTCTAAAAGTTTTTTCAATATTGCTTTGTTCCAGGTAGGATTTAATATAGAACCAGTATTCTTTTCTAAACAAGATGTTTCTAAATGGAATAACAATTATTATATAGAAATATAATACGAAGAAAAGAGATGGGTAGTAAAAAAGCATCTGCAAATATCTGTTGTAAATTAAATCCGTAAATTTCTCCTAAATGTTTAAATAAACTCTTTTTATTTCCAAGTTTTCTTTTTAGATTTTAGTTCTAATTTATTCAAATGATTTTGCCCGTCTCAAAATATTGCGAACAGTTTCTGTGAGTTGAGCCCCACTTTCACACAAAGCCATAATAGCCGAAACATCTAACTGGGTTTTATCATTCCAAGGGTTGTAAAACCCAACTTCTTTAATGACCTTACCTTCTCGTCGAGATTGAACATCAATTGCGACTATTCGATAGACCCTTTATCGAGATAGGGACGTGCCAAAATGAATCCACTCCCCCCCCGAAAAACCACACATGAAAATTTCAGTTCGTACGGCTTAAAGCGTAACTCTAGTAAAATAATATTTTTTTTTTCAAAAAAAAGAAAAAATATGTTTTTATATCCCTTAAGACTTTCTTTTTATTTGCTGAGTTATCTTTTTACGAATCACCCCATCCACTTATATATTTATATTCTTAGAATTTTTGGCTAGGTATTCGAAATTTTCTCGTTCATAGATCTTTCTTTTACAATCGTTAGGTTTATTATTAGCCACAGGGTTTGCATTTTTTTTTTTGAATGAAATGAAAATCAGCCGCAACAGAACCTATTTTTCGCTCGACCCTTAATAAAATAATTTTATCAAATAATTTTTTTTTTCAGTTCAAACAGAACAACGCTAGATTGATGAGGCTTTATCATTTTATTTTTTTTCATAACCATATATTGCTTTTTTTCAAATGTATAATTGTTAAATACAATTGTATTGTTCAAGTTTCAGTGAATAAAGGGTTTATTAAATGTTGAAGTAAAAACGTTGCACCTTTGTTATTTCATTTGAAAAAGGAACAAACGGCCGGATAATAATTTCCGCATAATTAATTGATCTCAGTTCACGAGCCACCCGTTGCTTCTTACCGTGTTGTTTCAGACGTAATTTTATCATAATATCCAAATCACAAAGCAAAAAATTCTTATTATTAAACCAGTTTATTGAAAGGATCGGAAAAATTTGCTGACAATTTTTCAATAAAGCGGCTAGTTAGTTGCAAAAAAAAAATAGTTTCAATAATATCAATTCTATTTCAAGCAATTAATAAACTAATTTAGCAAACCAAATTAAGAGCTTAATTTTTCTTTAGCCGCATACATCACATCAACTGTAATTGTTGAAATATTATTTTGTTTAGCAAAGACTTCGGTATTTTTCTTAATTTTTCCCCTTACAAAACCAGGGATCTTTTTCAGTTCTGACTCCGCGTCATAAGACCAGTGAATATTGTTTTTCTCTGTTGATAGAGATTTAATGTTTACTTCTTTTGTGTCATGTCCTCCAAAAACATCTAACAAATGATCTTCCATACCGAGATTAAATGAATTGTAAATCAGATCCGATATTTGGTTTGTTCCCTCATAACCCAGAAAAGGTCGATATCCAAGGGGAAAATTTTGAATATGAACTGGTGAAGAAATAACTCCACATGGAATATCAAGACGTTTGCCGATATGACGCTCCATCTGAGTACCAAATATTGCAGAGGGCTCAATTCGGGCTATAGTATCGCCAATTTCAGTATGATCTTCCGTAATTATGGTTTCATCACACAGGCCTTGGACCTGTTCGTTAAACCAATCTGCATCATGTTTGCAATACGTGCCTGAACAACTCACACGAATTCCCATTTCTCTAACAAGTATTTTAGTAATTGCGGCCGCATGGGTTGCATCTCCGGAAACCGCTGCTTCTTTTCCAGCCAAATTTTGACAATCAATAGATTTTGAAAACCAAGTTGCTTGAGAAACAAATTTGGTTTGATTTTCAACATACAAGTCATAATTAACTTTTTTTTCTATTAATGAAAAAGACCACAAATTGACAATTTTACTGATCTGCGCAATAAAATCTGCTGTATTTAAAATGCCGATTGGAGTTGTCAATATATGAGGCATTCCATATTCCTTTTCCAAAAAATTTGCTGCCATCAAGCCCATTTCCCTATAAGGGACTATATTAAACCAAGCTCGCGGTAAATCTTTTAAATTTTTTAAGAACTCTCCCTCCGGTATTATTTGATTAATTGAAATTCCGGGTTCGCTCAGTAAACGTTTCAACTCACGACAGTCATGTTGGTTGTGAAACCCTGGGGTAGAAATTCCTATGATATTTGCTGAAGGATCATCAGTTAAGGACCGGTTCAAAAAACCTTCCCTGCGAGCTTTATCTAAATAATATCGAACGATTTGTTCCAAGGTTTTATCTGCCGCTTGAAGTTCATTGATTCGATAGTGATTAACGTCTGCAAGAATTACATCAGATTCGGAATATGAAGACGCTCGATCTACAAAATTTTGCAGATCCTCTTGTAATATACTAGAAGTACACGTAGGTGTTAAAACAATTAAATCGGGGCGTTGTTCCTCACCTTTTTGGCTTATATTATTTACAACCTTTTCTCGAGATCCACGTGCCAACACGTGCCGATCCACTACACTAGTAGTTACAGGGGTAAAATCTCTTTCTCTTTCCAGCATAGAGCGCATTACATTGAAGTGATCATCTCCCAAAGGGGCATGCATTATAGCATGTACGTTTCGAAAGGAACTGGCTATCCTTAGGGTACCAATGTGAGCGGGTCCGGCGTACATCCAATAAGCTAATTTCATAGTTGAATTCTTCATTTTATTGTTTTGCATCCTAAAGAGATCTATTGCTATATAAAGCTGATCGTCATAATATAAACTGGAAGATAAATCATCACGATAACTAATTTTTTGGAAGTTCAAATTTACCTTCCCCTCCCTTTTTTTTTTATTTTAATCTGGGACGGAAGGATTCGAACCTCCGAATGACGGGACCAAAACCCGCTGCCTTACCGCTTGGCCACGCCCCACAAATGATTGGCATAAATGATGATGCCATACTTTTCATTCTATGTCAACTGTTTTTTTTTTTAACTATTAATTTAACTCAATAATACAAAATTGATAAGTTGAAATAAAATGAAAATGACTGGTTTTTTTCATAAATAAAGAACCTAGAACATGCAGACTGGACCGTGGGTAGACACAAAAAAAAAGAAGATTTTTAGTTATCTGAATGCATGATTATATAATGAAAAAAAACGTAATTCTATATATATATATATATATATGTATATATACATACAGATCTAATATATAGATACCCAACAAACAAGTTGTTGACTAATAATCACGTCAGAATAAATCACTATTCTAGTTATATTATACTGGAGCATAAACATGATAGTTTTGTATAACATCTATCCAGAAAATACTCTTCATTTCAATGATGTCTACTTTGCTAAGTTACCCGAAGCTTATGCTATTTTTGATCCAATAGTAGACGTAATGCCAATAATACCAGTATTATTTCTTCTTTTGGCTTTTGTTTGGCAAGCTGCAGTCAGCTTTCGATAACATTTTTTGGTATAATAATTGAATTCAAATTGCTTTCATCTTTCATTTTTATACAAAAGTTGTTCTACGTAAGATAACATTTGTAACAAAAGAAGAGAAGAAAAAAGTTCTTTTTACAATGAAATACAAAATGAATAATTCATCTTTGAATTTTCCTTTTGTATTTGCGACCAACATAGGTAACAAAAAGTTGAATCCTGATTAATAGAATGACATATCAAAGGATATTTTATTATTACCGAAACTTTTTCAGAGTTTGCGGATGGGAATGAAAAAATGACTGACTCAAAAATAAAACAAAATCATTTTCATCCTTTTCAAGAGCAAAGAGAATATGCGTGCTAGTCATTTCCAAATATATAGATTTGGAAATGACATAATTTATTATTTTTCATTAAATTCTTATTCTTTATTCTAATCAATAAGAAGTAAAAACCTCTCCGCATGTATACTATATATACATAGAGGTTTTTAAGCAGATAAAAGTACTTAGAAAAAAAAAATTTAGTATTTAAAACTTTTCATTTGCCTCATTTTTACTTTTAGTTATAGATATGGAGTACGTTATGCTTACCCTAAAACTAATTGTCTACACGGTAGTTATTTTTTTTGTTTCGTTGTTTGTTTTTGGATTCTTATCAAATGATCCTGGACGAAATCCGGGCCGCAGAGATTGAATCAGAAAGAATTAGTCTATTTAGTTAGTAGTAAGTAAAAAATTTGAATAATAGGTAACTGTAATAAATTGAACAATAAAGGAGAGAGAGGGATTCGAACCCTCGGTACATAAAAAATTGTACAACGGATTAGCAATCCGACGCTTTAATCCTCTCGGCCATCTCTCCAATAAACTTGAAATATCTTTTTTGTTGTGTTATTTGATTTTACTACAGAATGAAAGTACGAGTCTATGGGATTTTCTTAATTGTAACAAAGTCTGAGTCAGAAGCAACAAACTTGATTCTATATCAAGATTACTTTTTTTTTAGAAATTTACAGCAAAAAAAAATTTCTAAATGCTTTCTTCTGAATCATATTTTTTTTTTCTTTGATTAGGTTTGTTCTTTCATATACTTATTTCTAAAAGAAATAGAAATAAAATTAAGTAAAATTTACTTACTCTTGAATAAAAAAAAAAAAGCAATTTATGTTTCGCGTACCAATACCAAAAGTTTACGTTATACCCATCCAGATCAGAATTGAACCGGTCACTTCCTCCTCCAAATCAAACTGAATTAATTAGTAAGTAATATTAACCGATATAAAACTTTTTATTAACATAGAATTCTTTTTTGAACCCTGAGATAGAATAAAATCCTAAACGAGTAAAATAAAAGGAGAGGTTATGAATCTAGAAATTATTCTACAACTTGCTGTTCTAGCGCTGGTAGTTGCTGCAGGACCGCTCGTAATTGGTTTACTAGCTGCCCGAAGGGGTAATCTATAAACTGGTTTGACAATGATATAATACACAGTAACAGATTTTCTTTTTACAAATAAAAAGGGGGAGGGGAATCTCCTCCTAAATAAATAAATTTTCAATAATTTTGGATCCATTTCAACAAATAGTGTACGGAGACTTTGTCTGTCTCATATAATAATAACAGAATACGTTTGTATTCTAGCGGGTATAGTTTAGTGGTAAAAGTGTGATTCGTTATTTATATAGTAATTTGAATAGTTGAGGGGTCTTCCAAACCAAATGAATATCAACTAAATTGACTAAAAAAAACCTTATTTTTACAAAAGTAAACATGTATTTCTCTACTAATTTTTGGTGTTAGAGTCAAATCCAAATTTTCTCGTTACTTATACATAGATAGAGAGTAAAAGGAACGAAGCAGAATTATATAACTAAGTATATATATACTTGGGTTTATTTAGCACTCTCCCAAAAAAAAAGAAAAATCTATGGATAGATATCTAAAATATTAGTCTCATCGTCACTAAACCTTGGCAAAAAACCTAAGCTAGGAGAAAAGTTGAAAGAAACCAATATCCTGGTTTACCAGGATTACTAAATACGTAGCTCATGCAGCATTAACTACCCTAGCAACTCGGTGAGAAATATGTTCCTAAGGATTTTTTATTAAAAAAAAAAATAAGGAACGATTTAAAGAAAGAGACTAAACTAACTCTCTTTCAATAAGGATCTTCTACGAAGTATAAGTATAATTCTGAGTTATGATATATAACTTAACTGGGATCCATACAAAACTGACATAGACGTTATGAGATTTATCATATCATTTTTGATATATATAGAAAGTTTTCTGTTGTTGTCTTTTTTTTTTTTTAAAAAAAAAAAGCAGAAACGTTCAAAAAAAACTACTTCAGGTTTCTAATAAAACTAGAAGAATTTAGTGATTTCCCCTTCAATGTGGAAGAAGAAAAAAAAATACCTGCTTTTTCCTTCGTTTCACTCGTATGGATACTGAACAAACATATTAAATTAATCAAATAAAATATTCTAGTTTTTGAACAAAACTACTTTAACTTCCATAAAGGAGCCGAATGGGCCGAAATGCCCAAGTTCGGTTCTGAATTAGCGGTACCTTTGACAACTTTTTTGATTTGTTTTGTTGGTATCGACTATAACCTTTAGCCTTCCAAGCTACTGATGCGGGTTCGATTCCCGCTACCCGCTAACTCTTTTGAAGATAATGAAACTGTAGCGACCCTTCAGTCAAAAAAAAAAAGAATAATAATTTATACCCATTTATCAGATTTCTGATAAATGGGTACACACAACTTACTTACATAACTTCGGAAATAAGTAATAAGCAAGTAGAGAGAAAAAAAAAAAAGCGTCCATCGTCTAATGGATAGGACAGAGGTCTTCTAAACCTTAAATATAGGTTCAAATCCTATTGGACGTAATTATCATAAGAAAAAGTACAACTTTGTATGTACCATGTATATATAGTAAGAGAATTGAATAACATGATAAATGAATTTGATCTTCAGAAAAAAAAATACATTTTTTTCTAGACTATATAGACCTTGCTACGTACTTAAGAAATCATTTCTCTTGAAGTAAAAAAAGTTCCATTGACTCTTTAATTGCTTCTTTTAAAATAGTTTCCGCCTGCTCCGTAAACGTCTTTGTGGAACGAATAATTTCACTAAAATCAGGTTTGTTGGTTGTTACATATTCACGTAGCTGAACCAAAAATCGTTTAACCTGGTCAACATTTAACACATCTAAATATCCGTTCACTCCAGCATAAATAGTAGCGACTTGTTCCTCTACTGATAATGGCGCTGATTGAGGCTGTTTAAGAAGCTCACGCAATCGCTGTCCCCTAGCTAATTGATTTTGAGTAGTTTTATCGAGATCAGAAGCAAATTGAGCAAAAGCTTCTAATTCTGCAAATTGCGCTAATTCCAATTTCAACTTACCTGCTACTTGTTTCATAGCTTTAATTTGAGCCGCAGAACCTACTCTAGATACAGAAATACCCACATTGATTGCTGGACGAATTCCAGCATTAAACAGATCTGCCGATAAGAATATTTGGCCATCCGTAATAGAAATAACATTAGTGGGGATATAAGCCGAAACATCTCCAGCTTGTGTCTCAACGATGGGTAAAGCTGTCAAACTGCCCTCCCCTAATTGAGAACTTAACTTAGCAGCCCTCTCTAAAAGTCGAGAATGTAGATAAAAAACATCTCCCGGATAAGCTTCTCGTCCGGGTGGTCTTCTCAATAACAAAGACATCTGTCTGTAAGCTTGGGCTTGTTTGGAAAGATCGTCATAGATAATTAAAGCATGTTGTTCACGATACATGAAGTATTCGGCAATAGCTGCTCCTGTATAGGGAGCAAGGTATTGCAGGGTCGCTGGAGAATTTGCAGTTTCGGAAACTACAATAGTATATTCCATGGCACCACGTTCCTGAAAAGTGTCGACTACCTGCGCCACAGAAGAAGCTTTTTGCCCAATAGCTACATAAACGCATATAACATTTTGACCCTTTTGGTTCAAAATTGTATCTGTAGCTACTGCCGTTTTACCCGTTTGTCTATCTCCAATAATTAATTCTCGTTGACCACGACCAATAGGAATCATTGAGTCAATAGCAATCAAACCCGTTTGTAAGGGTTCGTACACAGAGCGTCTTGAAATAATTCCTGGGGCTGGGGATTCTATCAATCTAAACTCAGAAGCTGGGATTTGACCTTTGCCGTCAATAGGTTGAGCCAATGCATTTACAACACGGCCTAAAAATAAGTTACTTACTGGTATTTGAGCAATTTTTCCCGTTGCTCGTACGGAGCCCCCCTCTTGTATTGATAGACCATCGCCCGTCAGTACGGCCCCAACATTATCAGATTCCAGATTCAAAGCAATACCAACTGTACCATCTTCAGATTCCACCAATTCGCCAGCCATTACTTCGTTGAGTCCATGAATGCGAGCAATTCCGTCTCCTACTTGAAGTACAGTACCAATGTTAACAACTTCTACTTCTGGAACATACCCTTCAATTTGTTTGCGAATGATGCTGCTAATTTCGTCAGGTTGGATGTTTATTACCATTTTTGCCAAAAAAAATTATTGTGAAAAAAGAGAGGGGGGGGGAGGTAAAAATGAAACCTTTTAATAAGATAGATACGCAATTAATTTTCCGAGAATGATAAATGTATTTATTTGTTCGACATGGATCTGAGCATTCCAATGTGATAATCAATCAATTGCATATGCAATTGATTAGTCATACGGCTATTTAAACTTTCTAGAGCTCTTTGGGACGCTAGTCGAGAAACTTGCTGTCGAACTTGCTCAATTGCTCGTTGCTTCTCAAAACGAATTGCATTATTTTTACTATCTTCTAATCCGTTTAAATCATTGTCAGCTGCATCAACAAGATCTTGCCGTTCTTTATCCATTTGAGCAAGTCCACTGATGCGAATCTCATCTGCTTTTATTTCCGCCTGTTGTAATCGAATACGAGCCTTCTGAAGTTTTTCAGTTGCTTCTGTATAGCGCTCCTCTGCATCCCGAATTGTATTTGAAATTGTTCTTTCACGATTTTCTAAAAGACTGATCAATGAAAGTAGATTATAAATCTTCAATTTTCAAAGACTAATGATCTCTTCCCAAACCGGACATGGACCTTTCAATCCATCCGGCTTTCCGGCCCATCTATCTATCACGTATGAGACATTGAATTTTAGTTGGGAAAGCTAATAGGCCATCCCGAACGGGCTTGCCTCCCTTTTTTTTCGTTTCAACTAATTGGATTTACCCCAAATAATTTTGGGAAAATAACTATGAAATAGAAAAAAATTGTTGGTAGCTCTACCAAAAAAATTATTCAAAATTTTGGAAATCGCTTTTTCTAAGTAGTATTCGTCTTGAATAGGTTATCTAGTAAGCAATTTGAGAGCTTTATATCTACCTATCAATAAGACATAAATGGGTAGGTTTCAAGCATTTTTTTCGATACGGGCGTTATGTAACGAGCACTGCGTTATCAATTGCGACTTGGGTTACGCAACGGGGGAAAGAAAACCCCAAATTTGCTAAGACTTTAAGATATGTAACTTTAACCATATTGACGAAGACCCAACAATTGTTCGACGAGAATCAATTGAAATTGAACTAATTAAACGGAATGCTCTGGTTCTTGCATAACATTCCTTTTTGCAAGTAATTCGTCGGGTTTTTGCACCTACCTTCTGATTTGATTAGTTAGATACAACTGAAAAAAAATCAGTTATCCTACTCAGATCTACGATTCGCACACACCCCCTTTCCATAATAAAACAATATACTTAATACCAGGATTAAATTAATCAGGTTTATCTCAAAGATATCAGTATTTAAGCTAATACCTGCAGCGGAAACCCAATAACTCAAGGGAGCGAAGATCTCACTTATACTTCTCATATTAATTATCCTCCTTGAAGATGTTACGAAAATAAAGCAACGTCTGATCCGGCCTAATAACAATTCGTAAATTTTAGAACGTCTAAAAAAAAAACGAACGAAGGAAACGACGGGATTCTCTTCCGAGTCATTTAGTTCAGCAACAATTTGTATTTTCTCTGTCTTATTGATGAAATTTGACGTGGTAAAAAAAAAAAATTAAGAGTTGGCAAGGTAGGGGCAAGGACTTGGTAAATAGAAAAAAATTTACTTTTTATAATCCTTGCCCTAAAAAGGTTTAAATTTTCAGCGATGAGTGAAAAAAACTCTTGTTTTTCAAACAAGCAGAATTCTTGATCAATATATACAATTTTTTTTTTCTTAAAAAAAAAACTAAGTTAAACGAGCGGATTTGCAAATAACAGGGCTAGAGCTACAACTAATCCATAAATTGTCAAAGCTTCCATGAAGGCCAAACTTAACAATAAAGTACCTCGTATTTTCCCTTCTGCTTCTGGCTGTCTTGCTATACCCTCAACTGCCTGACCCGCAGCGGTGCCTTGACCAACACCGGGCCCAATCGATGCAAGACCTACAGCTAACCCGGCAGCAATAACAGAAGCGGCAGAAATCAGTGGGTTCATATTAGTCTCCTCCTATTTTATTTACGTGAGTGAATTTTACTTGTCTCATTGAGTAGTAATTTCATTCAATTTGACAAATCTTTTGATTGAATGAAAACGGGGAAATCAATTCTAAGGGGATCTAAGCCAAAATAAGTAATATAAGTGAGTCCAGTAACTGCTGCCCGGTCAGGCATGCCCGATCAAATTCCACTTGGAAGTAATATTGAAATAGATGAAAAAACATCTATTTTTTTTTTGAGTTAGAAACAGCGGTCAAAATTCTTTTGAGTGAAACCAATATGTTAGACCATTTTATATTATCTACTAAACTACGTCTGTCCCAAACAAACCCTGTGGTAGTAAAATTTAAGAACTTGATTTGATTTGTGACAATAGAAATATAATCGGTATTTAGCACGTATTACCCGCTTAATTGAGTGGCGGAAAAATAAGATGATAGATCTCGTTTCTTTTTTTTTTCTGAAGCATTCATTTAAGTCCGACAGAGTTACTGACCATCTTACCTTCGAGCTTTTTTAGAATCAAATTTTCTTATGTTTTATCTCAAATTGTTTGTATATTTTCACTCCGCGGGTTTCGTACTTGTGATATCATAATACCATAGAAAGAGCCATTTTTCACTATAGTGAACCCTCAAATTGTACTTGAAAACATAATTTTTTTTTTTCTCAAATTTATTTAATGGTGACCTTCCATTGATTCACCTATATAAGCTGCAGCTAAAGTGGCAGAGATTAAGGCTTGTATAGCACTTGTAAACAACCCCAAGAGCATCATGGGTACTGGAACGATTAAAGGTACTAACGAAACAAGAACAGCTACTACCAGCTCATCAGCCAAAATGTTTCCAAACAGTCGAAAACTAAGTGATAAGGGTTTGGTGAAATCTTCTAAAATATTTATAGGCAATAATACTGGGGTTGGCTGTATGTATTTCCCAAAATAGCTAAAACCTCTTTTATGCAAACCCGCATAGAAATATGCTACGGATGTAAGCAAAGCTAATGCTACGGTAGTATTGATATCGTTCGTAGGTGCAGCCAGCTCTCCATGAGGTAACTGAATGACTCGCCAAGGCAACAACGCACCTGACCAATTAGAAACAAAAATAGATAAAAACATCGTTCCAATAAATGGAACCCAAGGACGATATTCCTCTTCCCCCATCTGGGTCCGTGTTAAATCTCGAATAAATTCAAGAACATACTCAATAAAATTTTGCAGACCAGTTGGTATCGTTTGTAAATTTCTGGTAGCCACAACAGGTAAAGCTATCAAGAGAGCGATGACAACCCAAGAAGTTATAAGAACCTGAGCGTGAACCTGTAAGTTTCCTATTTGCCAATAAAAGTGTTGACCTACTTCTACACTTGATACTTGATGTGGATTATCAATTTCAAAAATTTGTAGTTGCTCAATTTGCATAATGCCCCCTTCCTTACTCAATGAAGAGTAAAATTTGACTATCCAAAATAGTTGTTATCATTAATAAATTTTCCAAGAGAATTTGTTGATGTAGTACTTACTAGTTTTTAACTATCAACTTTTGTTTCTATTAACTTAAAATACCTCTGAAACTTCTAAGGTTGACCGACCTTCGCAAATAGCTAATATTGATTTATCCAATATCCATCGGATCGAGGATCTCGCATCATCATTACCAGGAATTGGAATATCTACAAGATCGGGATCACAATCTGTATCGACAACACATATTGTAGGGATACCTAAAATACTACATTCCTTAATCGCAATGGATTGTTCGTATTGATCAGTAATTATCGCAATATCGGGTAAATCTGACATATATTGAATTCCACCTAAACATTTTTTTAATCGAAACAATTGTCCTTTTAAATTTGCCGCCTCTTGTTTTGGAAGTCGATCAAATCCTCCTCTACTTTCTTCAAGTTGTAAGTATTGAAACCTACGAAGACGTGTTTCTGTAGTAGCCCAATTTGTTAACATACCGCCTAACCATTTCTCATTTACATAATGACATTGAGCTCTCAGTGCCGCCGAGGCTACTAAATCAGCGACTTGATGCTTTGTACCAACTATTAAGAACTCCTTCCCTTTTGCCGCTGCATTGAACAACAAGTCACAGGTTTCAGCTAAAATACGAGCCGTTTGAGTTAGGTCAAGAATATGAACACCCCTGCGTTCTGTAAATATATAAGAAGACATCTTGGGATTCCATTTCTGAGTTTGATGCCCAAAGTGGATTCCCGCAGCCATCATTTCTTCTAAATTAATATCCCGATTTTTCTGTTGCATTGTCCCCTCATTTATAAAAAGGAATGTGAATTCGTTTCATTTTAACTAAATTTAGTAAATTCTTACAATCCATTGGTCGATGTTCTGACTCATACTACAGAAAAAGTTTGTATTTAACTAACTGATTTTTACCACATTTCAGGAGGAAGGCAAGAAAGAGATCGATGGAGTTCTTTCTGAATTTCCACACTGGAAATTAACACTTTAGTTTTATGGTAACCGCTCATATTCCTTTTGATCTCCCATTCTGAATTCTTAGTATCTGCCTTTGCCTCATACGACTCTTTTTTCTTATTTACTATTAGTTGACAAACAATTTCCGGACTACCTGTTCCAATGGGAACAAGGTCGCCAAGAACTACATTTTCTTTCAAACCTCTCAACCAATCAATTCGGCCACAAAGAGCAGCTTTAGCTAATACCCGAGTAGTTTCTTGAAAACTAGCCTCTGCTAAAAAACTAGTAGTACTGAGAGATGCCTTTGTCATGCCCAATACAATTGGCTCATAGAAAATCGATTTTTTTAATACACGATTCATACGTTCCGCTTGTGACAACTCAATAAGTTCGCCGGGAAAGAAAACATTTGTTACCCCATCTTCGGATGCTACAACCCTTGACGTTAATTGTCGAACAATAATTTCTAGATGTTTATCGGATATTTGTACTCCTTGAGATTCATAAACTCGTCGAATTTGATCGATTAAAACTAGTTGGCAATGGCCCATGCTTCTTTTAGCGCCTACAAAGTGACTCCAAAGATTTCCAATTAATTTAATAATACTTCGACACCATTTTTCAAAAATATGGTCGATTCCAGTAGGAATCGAAGCAATGGAACGAGATTCCAAGAGTTGCTCAACCTTTGGGAGACCCTGAGTAATATCCCCAGATTTTAACCTATCATAAGGCAATGTCATTAAAGTCTCTCCTTCTTCGATAATGTCGCCAGAAATCTTGTGAGGATTTGCACCTCGGGTTGCCAAAAGAGTTTTAACCGTTCGTAGTAATGAGTAATTTTCTCGGATGGCTATGATCTGACCGGACTTGAAACATACATGATTTTTTTCAAGATATCGATGTTTACTGATCAGTATTCCTAAATTAATGGACCTAAATTCTCGATGAAATATTTTTCTAGGTGAATAAATGGATTGTTTTGAGAAAAGTTTATCAAGAAAAGAATTTTTGTGGCATTTCCATAGTGAATTGTTCTCATCAATCAGATAATAATTATGTTCTGACTTCCCTGTTGAACACTTTACAAAACTTTCTATGTTACAAAGTGTTTTCTCACGGAGTAAAAAGGAAGATTGATGAGGGTTCACTAAGGTAGGAGTAGTCCACAAAGTTCCGACTAGACCTACCCGCTCAGTTTCCCTTTGGTCAGGCTTGAAAGTTTTTCTTGCTTTAGTCAATCCTTCTTCAACATTTGGTTTTGAAAAATATTCAAATTCAGAATCGATAAATTCATTTTTTTTATTTTTTATACCGCTTATTTGTGAGGATATATTTTTTCTTGATTCTGATTTCTGAAAATATTCTCCAACTTCTTTCTCATAATCAAGCTCGTTTGACGCAACAATTGAACCATTGCAAATACGAAAAAAATTAAATGATGATAGAATCAGAAATGATGTATCTGATTCCGGAACCCTGTGAATAATATTTTGATATTTGGCAACAAATTCGGAATAACTACTAGATTGATTAACTTGAATGCTTGATAAGTTATTAGCATGAATAAAATTTTGAAAACACTTGTTATTTAACCCAATATTTTTTCGGGTAGGAGGATACATCATTGAATTTATCTGAATATAAGTGTTGAACAAATGATTTATTTTTACACTAACGAGGGACAAATAATTTCTTTTTGAAGCAAACGTTTCTTGCAAATATGTATGCCAATTGATAATTAGAGAAGTTTGAACTAATTGAATCGAGGTATGATTAATTACTTCAATCTTTTCGCCATTTTTAAAGCAAATAAATGAAAGGATATCGGATTTCACGCGTTTCTGTGTTTTTGGTTTGTCCGGGCAGGATGGTACTCCCGCTAAAAAATCAAAGGAGACGTCGTATTCAATAACTGGTGTTATCAAGACAGATCTTTTTTTTCTAGAAAAAGTTAATGGTTGGAGGTAAACCCAATTTTTAGCTTTAATGTCATCAAGAATTCTACTGCCTGGTGCTAGTAAAGTTGGACCTCGCTTGAATATATTAATTTGCTTGTCTGAACTGTAAAGATCTCCAGGTATAATTCTGATTGTAGTTACATATGTTTTAGTCTTTTCTATTCGAAGAAATCCAGTTGTTTTGGCAATAATATTGTGAGTTATTTGTGTACCTGCTTCAACAAGAGTATTATTCGCCACCAAAATAGCCGAGGCAGGTTCGTGCATGATATAAATCTCTTCTGGAATCAAAAAGAAATTTCCTTTTTCAACTATTTTATATCGCGAACAAATTTTTTTTTTGCCTCCAAAGCAGATCTTCTTTGAAGCAATAGGTTCAATTTTCATTTTGCCATACTTTATAAACCCTGACACGTCAGTTCGATACCTGAAGTTCTCGTAGGTAGCAAAGGTATGGTTTTCATCCAAAATATTGTTTAATTGAACATCAATAGTTCGAAAATATGATTCATTTATTATGTTTTTTCGTTGTTCCAACAACAAAAGAACCGATCTCCCCGACTCAGCACGCTCCAGTTTAATATTTGGAATAATGTAGTTTGATTTCGGGCATTTTGACCAATTTAGAAAACATTTTGGATCAATACCAAATTCTCGAATACCTCTTTGAAAATTTCTATAGTGATGGGAAACAAATTTTGATTTGACAATTTTTTTCAAGTAATCATGTTTTTGTTTAATAACGCTGGGTGTTATACTCACCCTATCTTGATCTTTGTAAAAAAAAGATTTTTTGTCGAAATCACCAAAAGATCCTGAAAGAATCCATATATGGCTTGCTTCCCGTACGAAACGGTCGGTATCACAGATGGAATTACGAACGTGCCAAACAAATTTACTCCAATGAATTTCCCCTTTTAAATTCGGATAGATAGGTTTTTGAATACGTTCTTTAGGAGATTCTTTGGCTCGTACTTCTGCAATAATTTGTTGCGATTCAATATATTGTCCATTTTGAATCAGAAGTAAACTCTGAGCTGGGATGACAGAATCGTATATATTATCAGCACTATTGATTAATATGGGGAGATCAGTTTGACAGATCCAAGCGGGATGCCCGTGTCTCGTCCGCGTTGGATTGACTAAGTTTTCGTCAAATTTAATGACTCCATTAAATGGAATTCGGACATACTCTGCGATATCTCCTGTAAATACTCCTCCCGTATGAAAAGTCCTTAATGTCAATTGAGTTCCTGGTTCTCCAATGGATTGACCCGCAATAATACCAACGGCTTCACCCACTTCTACCAAATCACAATGAGCAAGACTCCACCCGTAACAAAACTGACAAACCCAGTAAATACTTTTGCATGTCAATGGGGATCTTAAATGTATTGGTTGCAACGATGCTACCAAGTTATTAGCCAGTCTATCACTGATATCTTGATTACGGGTGGCAACACATCTGACATCCCAATAAACATGATCTGCTAATACACGTCCAATCAATCTTTGATATGATATTGTTCTAACAAATACTCGTTTTTGCTCGCTAATATTCAGAAAAGTAATACTTTTAGCCGTTCCACAATCCCGTTTGCGTACAGCAATGTGTTGGACAACTTCGACAAGTCTACGTGTTAGATATCCAGCATCTGAAGTTCGCACGGCGGTATCCACAACCCCTTTGCGAGCACCGTAACAAGAAATTATATATTCTGTCAGGGATAACCCTTCACGCAAATTTTTTCGGATTGGTAAATCAATTACTTGACCTCGAGGGTCAGACATTAATCCTCTCATGCCAAGTAATTGATGTACCTGGGATATCGTTCCTCGGGCTCCCGAAAAAGACATCATGTGAACCGGATTCAAAGGATCAATTATCTTAAAACTTGGATTCATTTCTCGCTTCAAACACTCACTCGTAGCGTACCAGGTTTCAATTGATTGACGTAACTTTTCTACAGCATGCAGACTACCGCAACGGTAATGCTGCTCCGAAACATAACCTTGTTCCTCCGCGTCTCGTACAAGCCAACCCCTTGTTGGTACTGCCAAAAGATCATCAATACCCAATGAAACAGATGCTTTTGTAGCTTGTTGAAAACCTAAAACCTTAACTTGATCCAAAACATTCGTTGTAGAGGCGATTCCAAAACAAATGACTAACTTGCTGATGAGTCGCTTCATCGTAGCCCTATCTATTGTTTTATTGCAAAAAGGTAATTCATTTTGATCCATCATTTGAAAAACCTCAACTTTTTTTCTTTTCTATGTATAGATCTTTTCTATTATATGTTTCACTTCAAAATAGAGTTTTCCTTTCTTATTTAATGAAATAGAATCAAATCTATTCATTGACTCATATTTCGGTAGCAAAAAAAGCTTTCTCATTCTTCAGTTTTAAATTACTTCTGGAGCTAAACTATGTATGTTATTACCTCCGATACAAACTGCTGGTTTTGATACACTTTGTAATGCTTCCTTTAATTGCTGATTGAACAAAATGCGACCGGCCGTTGTAAGTACATACATGTTTGAACTATATCCTTTTTTACATTTTCTAACTCGATAAGTTTCGTAGAAGTGAAAAGAAGTTCCTAAAGACTCATATTGAGATTCAATAGGTAATTCACGGATTTTCGAACTAATAATTTGCATATCAATTTCCCATCGAAGCCATGATAAACTAAACAAATCAACTTGTTTGGATTCCTGAGCCCGAAGTAAGTCACAATAACTACTGAAATAAGGTATTTTGATGGGATAGGTATGTGCTCGATCTACCAAAATAGCATGTCTATTCTGATAAATTCCCTGCCTATTTTCGATTGTAAGTACATAAAGACCGAGCAGCATATCCTGACTCGGAACAGATACAGGGTCACCCGTAGCAGGGGATAATAAATTGATATGTGAAAACATCAAAAGACGAGCTTCAATCTGAGCTTCGAGAGATAAAGGTACATGAACAGCCATTTGATCACCGTCAAAATCCGCGTTAAACCCCCCACAAACCAATGGATGCAAACGAATGGCGCGTCCTTCTATTAAAAGTGGCTGAAACGCCTGCATGCCCAACCTGTGCAACGTTGGCGCTCGATTCAGTAGTACGGGATGGCCTCGCATAACTTCCCGAAGAACTTCCCATATTATGGGATCTCTTTTTCGTATCATACATTTTGCGTCTCGTAAGTTACAAGCGAGATGACATCCGATCAAGTTACGAATTACAAAAACTTGAAAAAGATCAATTGACATTTCTCGAGGTAATCCACATTGGTGTAATGCTAGGGACGGACCTACAACGATCACGGAACGACCTGAATAATCGACCCGTTTACCAAGCAAATTCTCGCGGAATCGACCCTCTTTGCCCTCAATAACTTCTGAAAATGACTTATAGGGTCTGTTATGAATATCCCTCGTTGGTTGCCCACGTATGCCACTATCGATAAGAGCATCTACAGCTTCTTGAACAAGTCTTTTTTGACAAACAATTAATCCTTCTGGTGTAAATTCACTGCCTGATAAAAATTCACTAAGAGTATTATTTCGGTAAATAACCTTTCTATAAAGTTCGTTAAGATCAGAAGTAACTAATTCGCCTTCATATAATTCAACTATTGGTCTTAATTCAGGAGGAAGAACTGGTAATAAGTCCAAAACCATCCATTCAGGATTAAGATTTGTTCGTAAAAAATCCTTGGCTAATTTAATCCGTCTAACCAAAAGGTCTTTTCTTCTTCGAATCGTTCGATCTTCTCGTTCAATTCCAACCGGTTTTCGTTTTGCCGAAGCCTGCCACTCCAAACACGCGCGATCCACAATACCGTGCAAGTCTAAACTAGCTAATCCTTTTTTTATGGCGTCTGCTCCAGTGGCAATTTCGTTTTTTTGAAGCGTTTCATAATTTCGAGTAGAAAAAAAAATGGGAAGTATGTTTTTCCAAGATCGGTCTTCATAATTAAACAAACCTCGCAGTCTTAATAAAGTGGGCCGTTCGGCCACGGGCCTAGCAAGAAAAAGATTGGGATAGGTTGGTTGCCCCCCCCCAGAATCGGACACGAGTATTTTTTCTCATCCGGCTCAAATAACTATTCTCATATTTAAGGATGAGTTAGTTCAACAAATGCATTTAAAACGTAATCATATTCTTGTTCTATTAAATAGAAACTAGTTATTCATTATTCGCGTTTCAATTTGTTATTGTTTTTCTCGAATAGTCTTGATTCTCCCATTTCAAATGATTCTATTATAAAACGAAGTAATGTTTTTTTTGAAAATCATCAATCAGTTGGAAATTTTGTCTTGTTCCTAATGTGATCATTTCCCCTCTTTAGGTTTCCACTCCACTTCGATGGCTATCAATCAATTTGAGAACTATATGCGATGATTAGATTCTCATAACCATTAGAGTCTCTCTGAACAAAAAAAGTGAGTTGAGGGTTCAGTCAGATTAGATGAAAAGCACTTCAATATTTTTTTTTTTTTAACTCAATTTTCGAAGTCAAGGTAATCTGATGGATTTGTTTTTACTAAAAATAACCATGTAGGGAATTCCTCAGTTTTTCTATTTAGAAGATATCTCCGAGCTGCACGACAATCCTAATCTTTATTTGAACCAGGACCGTGTCGGTTAGAAGAGAACTCCAATTTTTGCATGGAATGACAGATTGTACTAATTCTATACAGATCAACATGTAAAATCGAGTCACGCATCGCAATATACTAGGCTTTCTAATTCTTTAAGGGGTTTGGCAAGTGAATTTGCAATATAACTAGGAACTCGTTTTGAAAACCATACGTGGGTTACCGGACACGCAAGTTTAATGTATCCCATTCGATATCGACGAACTCGCGAATCAGTGAACTCGACTCCGCACTGTTTGCAAAAGGTAGAAGAAGTGTCTTCATTATTAATAGATTGATAGTTTCCACAAGCACAGACTCCACTTTTTATCGGTCCAAATATCCTTTCACAAAATGAACCATCTCGCTCTGGTTTATGAGTCTTATAATGTAACGTATAAGGTTGATCAACTTGTCCAACAATATCTCCATTAGGTAATTTTCGCTCAGCCCATGTGAGAATCTGCTCGGGAGAAGCTAGTCCGATGCGAAGTTGTTTATAATTAGTTCGATGAATCATACATAATAAAAAGTCTTGATTGCTTTTTTTTTTTCAAGAAAGGAATTTCAATAGGATATTAAATGTTCTCAATTTCCCTTACCAAATTTTCTTCAAGTATAAAATTGCGTTCTAAATTTAGGCCCATACAGCGTAACTCTCGAACTAGCAATCGGAAAGACTCTGGTACGCTCTTAGGTTTGTGAACGGGTTTTCCAGTCATAATTGCACTAGGTACTTTGTAACGAGCCTGAATATGATCTGACTTAGTTGTAAGCATTTCCTGCAATGTATACGATACACCAAAACCTTCCGAAGCCCAAACTTCCATTTCTCCAACTCGTTGACCTCCCCGCCTGGATTTTCCTTTAAGAGGTTGTTGCGTAACAAGTGCATAGGGACCACTAGACCGTGCATGAATTTTATCATCAACCTGATGAATAAGTTTCATTATATAAGCTTTTCCAGTCGTAATAGGTTGTCCAAAGGGATCTCCTGTTCGTCCATCAATCAATCGGCTTTTTCCAGGATGATTGGGTTCAAATAACCATGAATTACCAGTTTTTTGACCAGCTGAATAGAGTTCAGAAAAGACTAGTTTTCTAGAAGCTTCGCGCTCGTATCTTTCATCAAAAGGGACTATACGGTAATGAGTTTCTGAAAACTCCCCGGCTAACCCCAGTAGGCATTCGAAAATCTGTCCCACGTTCATTCGTGAAGGTACTCCTAAAGGACTTAATATCATATCAACTGGGGTACCATTTTGTAAGTAAGGCATATCGTGTCTAGGTAATATTTTCGAGACAATGCCTTTATTGCCATGTCTACCAGCTATTTTATCACCAACTTGTATTTTACGTTTTTGCAATATAAAAATATGAATTACTTCTGAGTCATTAACGGTATCGTCCTCAGGGTAAACCCACCTGACATCAATGACTCGACCTCCTCCACCAGCAGGTACCTTTAAACAGCTTTCTCTTGCATTAACCAATTGTATACCAAAAATGGCTTGTAATAATCTCCCTTCTGGAACACGTGATGAACTCGTTCCTTCTTGGGGTGTTAATTTACCCACCAAAACGTCTCCAGATTCTACCCAAGATCCCAATTCGACAAGTCCATTATCATCGAGGTGTCGAAGTACATGACTATCCAATTGAGGTATTTGCTTGGTGACCCGCTCGGGTCCCTGATTTGTTGTACAAATTTCGATTTCATGTTTTTCAATGTGGAAAGACGTGAAAATATCTTCGTATATTAGACGTTCACTAATTAATACTGCATCTTCAAAATTATATCCCTCCCATGGCATATAGGACACTAAGATATTTTTCCCTAGAGATAACTCCCCCCTAACAGTTGCCGACCCATCCGCTATTATTTGACCACTTCTCAAAAGTTCTCTCGGTGAAACCACAGGTTTTTGGTGAATACAGGTATTATTGTTGGAACGTTCATAGATTTTTAATTCATTTTGTTTACTAAAAAAGCTTGATTTCTGGTTTCCCGCGGCGGATAGTTCAATTTTCCTACCATCAATATATCGAATTGTTCCTTCTTGTTCAGATAGAACTATACTTCCTGAATCTGATGCTACTTGACTTTCTAACCCAGTTCCTACAATGCACCTCTCGGGCTTTACTAGTGGAACCGCCTGACGTTGCATAGTAGAACCCATTAAAGCGCGGTTTGCATCATTATGCTCAATAAATGGAATCAGAGAAGCTCCAATGGAAAAATAGTGTAGGGGATGAACACTTTGAAAGTCAACTTGTTCCCAAAGAACGCTAAGAAACTCTTGTTGATGTCGAACCGGTATAAGTTCCTTCTCTGAGGATCTCCATTCGGATATTAACAAATTTTCAGTTGCTATTCGGTAACAATCGTCTTCAGCAGGAGAGATCTTGACTAATTGCTCCGCGTTGGAGGATTCCGCCATTTTGAGATAGGGACTCTGCAAAGATCCCGAATTGTTCACTCTTGCTTGAAGAGCTAGTGAAGAAATTAGGCCAGCATTCATGCCTTCTGATGTTTCAATTGGGCATATACGGCCATAATGACTAAAATGAATGTCTCTAGCTTGAAAACTGGCAGTTCGACGTGTTAGACCACCAGGACCTACAGAGCTTAATCTTCGTTTATGAACCATTTCTGATAATGGATTTGTTTGGTCTAAAAATTGAGATAGGGGATGTGAACCAAAAAATTCTTTGAAAGCTGCTATTACTGGCGCAGACGTCACCAAACCTCGGGGAGTTATTGTGCGTTTGCGTCTAACGGCTCTGGATAAATTTTGTCGAATCAAATTCTCCAAACGGTTTGGAGCTAATTTCAATTGTTCCTGAAGCAAATCTGCTACGGATCGGACACGCCGGTTTTTTAAGTGGTCTATATCATCAAGTGTTCCCCTTCCATAACTTATTTCCACTAAGTAATCCGCAGCCGCTAATATGTCTTGAGGAAGCAAAAAGTACTCTGTTTCAGGAACATCAAGGCCTAACCTGAAGTTCAGTTTTCGTCGGCCAATTCGTCCTAATTCGCATCTAGGCTGGAAAAATTTCTTTTGTAATTCCTTAAACATGGGTTCCGAAAATGACACATCTGTGTCCGTTGCGGAGTATATGTGTTTGTAAAGTTCTACTATAGCGTCCTCTGTTGATCCAATAAATTCTTTTTGCTTTTTCAGCATATTTGAAAATATTTTTGGGTAACGGACATTTTGTAGAATATCTTTTTTGTTCAACCCCATAGCTATTAAGAAAATTAAAATGGATATTTTTTTTTTTTTACTAATACGAACCCAGATTTTATCCTTCCTATCCATTTCTGGCTTAAATCTCCCTCCCCGATCCGAAATTACAGTGCTAGTATACACTGGGCTTCCTTTCTGATCTGACTCTCGATTGTAGTAAAGACCAGGACTTCTCAATATTTGATTAACCAAAACTCTAGCAATTCCATTAATAATGAAAATTCCTCTAGAATTCATCCAAGGAATAGACCCGAGCCGCACATCTTCTTCTTGTACTACTTGATCTCTATTATGAATTAATTGAGATGGTACATATGGATCGGCAGAATAAGTAATGCATTGATACGCAGCATCTTTTTCTTCAACCAAAGGTTCTGTGAATTGATATTGTTTACCGATGAATCGGAATTCGACTTCCTTATCTGTATCTTCAATTTTTGGAAAATTTTCAAGTTCTTCAAGTACTCTTTCATGAACAAACCTACTAAATCCTTCCAACTGAATTTGTGCAAATTCTGGTAGTACGGGCATATCTTAGTCTCCTCCTAATGGGATAATAGATCTAGACCAAATTTTGAAGAAACTATTAGTTATATATATATATATATTTATTTTTTTTTTTCCAAACAAAAATATATATATATATCACATTTATGTTATGGATATTCCACATAGAAATAAATACACATAGAATTGAGTAAAAAAAAAAATATATTGATCTGTACATCTATCGTGGAAAAACAAAATGGAAAACAATTTTTATTTGATCAATTTGGTAACAATAACAAATAACTGGCAGGATAAGTTACAAAGTATCTTTTGCATGTGCATCAAAAAAAAACGTTTCTCCAATAAAAAAAAAAATTGATTTAGCAAATTCAATTTCTAAAAAAAAAACATTTCTTGTATTTTTCTGAAATGAAACGACGAGAAACAACCAAAGAAAAAATCTAAAATATCTAAGAATTAATACGATAGACATCTTATAATTATATCACATTATTAATTTTGATTGCCAACTAATAATAATAATAAGATAAAAAAAAAACTATTTGTCTTTTCATTTTATTATTATTAATTTTTATTAATTTCATTCAAATTAATACCTTTTCTTTTGAGCCTCTTAACTCGAATAAGAAAACAGTTGCTTGTCAATGTATAAGTAAATTATTATGGGCTAATTTTGATCCATATATTAACTTTGTGGTGAGTAGATCAATTAATCTGAATAACGTACTAATGAATTCTATTAGAATATATATATATTCAAACAAGTTCTTCCTTTTTTCAATTGAAAAAAGAACTTTCTTTATTTGACTTTTATGACTAATCCTAGCCTAGATTTATCTTTCTGCATTTTTATTCTATCGTTGACTCTGTAATAATTACTAGTTACAATCTAACTAAGTCAAGTTGTGGGATTGTAGTTCAAGTGGTTAGAGCACCGCCCTGTCAAGGCGGAAGTTGCGGGTTCGAGACCCGTCAATCCCGATCTAAGAAATCCTGAAAAACAAAAGAAGACAGATTGAGTTTCTTTTTTTTTATATAGTATACTTATTACTAAATATAAAAAAGAACGAAATTCCGTTGTACTTGCAGAAGTGTTTTGACATTTCTATTTCAATGGGTCGAGCTGGATTCGAACCAGCGTAGGCTTTGCCAGCGGATTTACAGTCCGTCCCCTTTAGCCACTCGGGCATCGACCCATTCATAAAAGAAAGTGAATCAAAAAAGTTTCTTTTTTTTTTCAGTCCATTAATTCAAGTTGAATTAAGAAGTAAATACCCCCAGGGGAATTCGAATCCCCGTCGCCTCTGTGAAAGAGAGGTGTCCTAGGCCTCTAGACGATGGGGGCTAGATTACCTGCTGAAAGCATAGGCAATATCTAGTCAAATTGTCAATCTAAAAAATAGATTGAACGTATCCTAAAAAATTTGTTTTATCAAGTTGAAATTTTTTATTTTTTTTTTTCTAGCTGGTAAATGGTAAACTATGCACTAGAAACTATGAATCATAATAAAAACTACTGAAAAGATACTTTTTTTTTTATTATTGAATACTAGAACTTAAAGAATAGAAATATATTTATATTTATATATTTCCGAGATCTGATTCTATGATATACTATATAATCAATATTGAAAACGTGACTCCATTCTTGAAAAAAAAAGGTAATTTGATTTTTTTTATTTTTGCTAACCAAAAAAGGTCTTTCGGTCAACCCGACTCTTTAGAAAAAGATGGTTCACAATAAAATTGAGAGTTCTTCCCGCTGGGAACACTCAAGCTATTTCCCAATCAACTTATGATTTGAACTACCGATATGGAAGTAAACATTCTTGCATTTGTAGCTACTGCACTTTTTATTCTAATTCCAACAGCTTTTCTACTTATTCTTTACATACAGACAGCTGCTCAAAATAATGATTAATCGTTAATTAATTCAATTACCAATTTAATATTAATTTTTGTCTACAAGAGCAACTATCAATAAAAAAAAAAATGAAAAGGAAAAGAGGTCAAAGTTACAACACATAGTGAAGCAAAAAAGAACGTGAAAAATGAAGATTATGTGCCTGCTGTTAAGCAATAGTCGCTTATATTTTCCGACGATGACTCCTAGTATTAGGGTTGTCTGTTTTAATCGCAATCTTTTTTCTTCAATTTTTTGTCCAACCAACTTGTTTGTGTTTGTTATTTTCAACTAAAATTACAAAAAATTGATAGATCAGTTTTTGATCTATCAATTTCCAGTTTTTAGTAAATTTTTTTATTTTACAAAAATGGGATTCGTCCAACTAACTTGAGAAAAAAAAAAGATCAAACTAGTCTTGTTTCATATCTTTTGAAAAAAAAATGTTAACTTCATGAATGAAAGTGAAAGGTACAAAATAGATCGTCTCACAAACAGAAGACTCAAGAAAATTACTTGATCAAACACAACATTTATATCAGCCAAAAAAACTCTTTACAGTTTCAATCAACTGTGAAACGACCGGGTAAAAAAAAAAAATAACTTATACTTGTTTATTTCTTTGACTTATCAAATCTGCTTTGAAAAACCCCGTTTCATTTATTAAATAAATCACTTTGATCGTTTCACAAACCACTTCTTCCCCGAACTACAAGCGAAAGAGAAAATGTAAAAATGACCGTCAGGGCAGCCCAAGCCGTCGTTACTAAGTCCATAATTATAACTCCTATCTTTTCAGTTTTAATCTTTTTTATGTTTACCCCTACCTACTAACTCACGTTTCAAACAAAATCAATTTTTTTTTTAATTTGAACAAATAACTCAAAAATTAAAACCTGTTTTTTTTTTGAAATTCTCCTCTTTATAGGATACTATCCCAGTGCCAAAAAAAAAATGAATATAAGTTTCCATGTTTTTTAAATGTTACTGATTGGTTCTATAGACTTTGCAAAAATTGGTGATTGCTACGTACAATTCATTGAGTAATGATATACTTAATCGGGATTATTTCTGCGTGCGTAATTCATCGCGATACATAAAATGGAACAGGCTATAAAAAACTATAGAGCAAGTCAACTTGTATCCGATTCCGTCGCAAGAAAGAAAATAATCCCATTGAGATAGGATTCTCAATGGATGGATCAACAAAAGAGTTTTCATTTCTCTTTTCATTTATTAAAACTACTTTTTTTTTTTTAGCTAGGCGACACCCAGATTCGAACTGGGGAGTTAAGGATTTGCAGTCCTCCGTCTTACCACTTGACTATATCGCCTTATGCTTTTTGATTTTCAAAAGTAACAGTATTGATCTAGTTTAGTTATCTCGCTGGGAAGTTAGGTGTTGGTTCAAAAAAGAAAAAAATGAAACATAATTTTAAAGAAAAGAAAAACTTAATAATTTCTAGAACATTTTTTCACGCCTATCTATCTTTTAGATGGCTTAGGTAAAACCTCGTTTTTACTCTTGAGGTAGGCGGATAGCGGGAATCGAACCCGCGTCATCTCCTTGGCAAGGAGATATTTTACCATTCAACTATATCCGCGCAATATGTTATTTCATTTTAATATATTAATATTCATTTGCGTCTTTCTCTAAGTTAGAGATACTAAATTCATACTAATGAATATGGTATTTTCTAGAAAGAAAACCAATGTTTAACTAACTATGTATGACTTTACTTTTTTTTTTTCTAAGAATTCCCAAACCAAAACAATACAATTTGAATTCTGTGTTGTAATTCCTTCTGAATCTAACAAAAAAAATCGTATTTTTCGCCCGACATTTTGCCTCCCCACTCGTAACGAAAAGTTACGAGAGGAAGAAAAAATGGCGGAGCAGACTTTTAAGAAATAAAAGAATTAGGTATACCTACTAAAAAAACTAATCCAATCCATAATGAAGCCCCTGAAAAAACAATATTTTTATTGCTAGACCATCCTTCGGGAGATGCAAATACAACAGGAACACCAACAACCAATAGAAATGATGTAGCAATTAATGCAAATAAAGCAAATTGAAAAGCAATAGTCATAGGTTTTCCTTCCACTAAAGTGATTGTCTGTACCACTGGATCCTTGCCTAAAAGAGCTTTTATATTGAAAATTTGTATTTACAAGAAGCAAATGTATGATCAACTATTTTTATTGAAAATAGTATAGTTTTCAAGTTAGTTCAACCCTCTATTTAAGACGTTTCAATAACTATGGAATAATATTATCACTCTGCTTCTTTTCTTTCACAGCAATGGTTATCAAAAAAATCTATTGTAAATAAATTATTACAGAAATCTCTCTCTATATCTATATCTATATATATATATATAGATATTTCAATCTTGAAATTACTTAAAAAGTTTTTAATTTAAGGAAAACGAGTTTCATACTTTCATATTAATTTCAAAAAAAAAGGGGGGGGGGTGGAAAATCTCTATTTGGGAGAGATGGTCGAGCGGTTTAAGGCTCCAGTCTTGAAAACTGGCATGGCACTGAGATGTCATCGAGGGTTCGAATCCCTCTCTCTCCTAAAACTAACTAATATTTGTAACGAACAAAAAAAAAAACAGTAAAAACTAAACTCTTTCCTTTTTTTTAGAAAAGGGTTAACTAATTTACTCTTGTCCAATAAAACAAAATTTATCTATCTAAGTATAGCTGTACCTAGATAGATAAATTTCTTATAAATTACACAAGGACCCGGCCAAAATGGTTGGAAAAAAGAGGGAAATATCAGTCATTAGTTGTTCAATTATTCACAAAAAACTTACTTTTTTGTTTAGTCATTTTTTTTTCCTTCTTTCATCGTACGCGGGTTCAGTGCATTTTTTTGACTTTTAATTAAGGGGTGTCATAGAAAGAACAGGTTCAGTGTCACGGTCAATTCCTTTTTCAAATCCAGCTGCGGCTGCACGAGCCCTACCCGCGTGCCAAAGGTGACCGACAAAAAAGAAGAATCCTAGAACAAAGTGAGAAGTTGATAACCAACTTCGAGGAGATACATAGTTAACAGCGTTGATCTCAGTAGCTACTCCACCCACGGAGTTTAGAGAGCCCAAAGGCGCATGCGTCATATATTCTGCGGATCGTCTTTCTTGCCATGGTTGTATATCTTTCTTTAACTTACCAAGATCTAAGCCGTTTGGCCCTCTTAGAGGTTCTAACCAAGGAGCACGAAGGTCCCAGAAGCGCATAGTTTCGCCTCCAAAAATTATTTCTCCGGTGGGAGAGCGCATTAAATATTTACCTAAACCTGTTGGTCCTTGAGCAGAGCCTATATTGGCGCCAAGACGCTGGTCCCTGACCAGGAAAGTAAAAGCTTGAGCTTGAGAAGCTTCTGGACCGGTGGGACCATAAAATTCGCTGGGATATGCTGTATTATTGAACCAGACAAAACAGCAAGCAGTGAAACCAAAAATTGAAAGAGCACCTAAACTGTAGGATAAGTAAGCTTCGCCAGACCAAACAAACGCTCGACGAGCCCAGGCAAAGGGTTTTGTTAATATATGCCAAATTCCCCCGAAAACACAGATAGAGCCCAACCACACATGACCCCCAACAATATCTTCTAAATTATCCACGCTTGCGATCCATCCTTCTCCCCCAAACGGAGATTTCAGTAGATACCCAAAGATAATGCTGGGACTTAAGGTAAGATTTGTGATTTCTCTTACATCTCCACCGCCAGGTGCCCATGTATCATACAACCCTCCAAAGTAAAGCGCTTTGAAAACCAATAGAAAGGCGCCAAGACCTAATAATATTAAATGAATACCAAGAATGGTAGTCATCTTATTTTTATCTTTCCAAGTATAACCAAAAAAGGGAAAGGATTCTTCAAGTGTTTCAGGGCCAATCAAGGCATGATATATACCTCCAAAGCCCAAAACTGCGGAAGAAATTAAATGGAGAACTCCGGAAACAAAATATGGGAAGGTATCTGCTACTTCTCCTCCAGGGCCCACACCCCAACCCAGAGTAGCCAAGTGAGGAAGTAGAATTAGTCCCTGTTCATACATGGGCTTCTCCGATACGAAATGGGCTACTTCAAATAGATTCATAGCTCCAGCCCAAAAAACGATAAGGCCAGCATGAGCTACATGAGCGCCAAGCAATTTACCAGATAGATTAATTAACCGGGCGTTTCCTGCCCACCAAGCAAAGCCTGTGGTTTCCTGATCGCGACCACCTAGAGATAGGGTTCCATTAAAGAGCGTTTCCACGGGGTAAAACCTCCTCAGGGAATACAAGGTTTTCATGAGGCTGATCCTGAGCTGCCATCCAGGCACGGATCCCTTCGTTTAGTAAGATATTTTTTGTATAAAAAGTTTCAAATTCAGGATCTTCTGCTGCACGAATTTCTTGAGATACAAAGTCGTACGCGCGTAAGTTTAGGGCAAGACCAACCACTCCGATAGCACTCATCCATAAACCTGTGACTGGCACAAATAACATGAAGAAGTGTAACCAACGTTTGTTGGAAAAGGCAACACCAAATATTTGCGACCAAAATCTGTTTGCAGTTACCATCGAATAAGTTTCTTCAGACTGAGTTGGATTGAACGCCCTAAATGTGTTTGCGCCATCACCGTCTTCAAATAGAGTATTTTCAACTGTAGCACCGTGAATAGCACATAGAAGAGCAGCACCTAGAACCCCAGCAACTCCCATCATATGAAATGGATTCAACGTCCAATTATGAAAACCCTGAAAAAATAAAATAAATCGAAAGATAGCTGCTACTCCGAAACTGGGTGCGAAGAACCAACCGGATTGTCCTAAAGGATAAATCAAGAATACAGAGACAAAAACTGCAATTGGTGCAGAAAAAGATATTGCGTTATAGGGACGTAGTTGCACGGACCTTGCCAGTTCAAATTGACGTAACATAAAACCTATCAAAGCGAAAGAGCCGTGAAGAGCAACAAAAGTCCATAAACCCCCTAATTGGCACCAACGCGTGAAGTCCCCTTGTGCTTCAGGACCCCATAATAGAAGCAGCGAATGGGCCAAGCTATTAGCAGGAGTAGATACTGCAGCCGTCAAGAAATTGCATCCCTCTAAGTAAGAACTAGCTAACCCGTGAGTGTACCACGAAGTCACAAAGGTCGTACCTGTAAACCATCCGCCCAAAGCGAAGTAAGCAGTGGGAAAAAGTAGTAGGCCAGACCAACCCACAAAAACAAAACGATCTCTTCTCAGCCAGTCGTCCATACTATCAAATAAATCTTTCGGTTCTTTGGAAGATTTTCCAATGGCTATTGTCATTTTTATTCCCTCATAAAACTCATCAAAACACTTCTGGATTCCCATTTTCTTCTTTTTTTTTTACTAGATAGAAAATTGTTGGATTGCGTTGGTTTCTTTCAAAGTCATTTTCTCAGAATTTGAAAATAAATTTCTATAAGTAGGAATTTTTAAATTATTTATTTTTTTTTCTCTACCTCGTATTTGACCTAACAAATTTTTTTCTTCCGTGCGGTATTTATGATTAATCTTGCTTGTTTCTGGTACGCTCGCTTTTGTTACGTCATATATTTTTTTTTGAGAAGTGGGTTAATCCCCCCTTTTCTTCTAAAAGTTTGTTAAACATTTTAACACATCAATGAATCCGACCCAACAAAAAGATAAATCGTCTTCAATAATTTACAAGGGATTTAGTATTTTGTATTATTGAGATAGCACATGTCTTGGATGAAAAATGTGTACTCTTATGATACTTTATAGATAGATATTTATTAATATTAGGGATTTACTTTTGATTCCCGAAGTTAGGATAACCAAAATGTTTCTAGTCTAATAAATTATATCCAACAAAATTTCTAGTATTGTTTTGAAAGGGAGAGTACCCTAAATATACTGATTTCGAATAAAAAAAAAAATATACTAACTAGGTTTCCATTTTTTTACAATTATTTTTCATATTTCTTTGGACTACCAAAAGTCTAGTAGAGTATACAAAAATGAGATTACAAGATATCCAGATTTCGTACGCTTACTCATCAGCTGAGCCCCTTGTCGGATTTGAACCGACGACTTACGCCTTACCATGGCGTTACTCTACCACTGAGTTAAAAGGGCTTATAATATAAAGAACCTAGACTGATGAGGCAAACTAAGAATTAGGTAAAAAGGATAGGTTTGGGATTAAGCTAAACAAAAATTATCCTACTTTATAGAAAAAAAAACTGCCATCAAAAAAGCATAATATAAAAAGTGAGTACTCTTTGTAAACTTTTGAAAGAATTTACAGTAATTGGATAAGTAATTGGCAATTGACTTTGCGGAGACGGGATTTGAACCCGTGACCTCAAGGTTATGAGCCTCGCGAGCTACCAAGCTGCTCTACCCCGCGTAGTTCTGGCCTTCAATGTAATTATTATACAGGCCTTGAATAATTACATTGAACATAATTAGTAAAATTCAATCAACTTATTGTCTCAAACTATTTTTTTTTTTTCTAGTAGACTATTTTGAATTAGAAAAAAAAACTAAAGAAATAACAAAGTAGTTTTTTTTACCAACTCGACTTTACTTGTTCCGGGAAGAACACAAGTATGTGCCATTTCACGGAGTACGTGTCTGGAAAAACCAAAATCTCGGTAATTAGATCGGGGTCGTCCGGTTGGGGAGCACCGGTTACGAAGACGAGAAGGTGCACTATTTCGTGGTAAAGATTGTAATTTTTCTGAGATAAGAAGTTTATCTTGGATCCGTAAACTATTCTTGAGTTGTCGTTTCGAAGACTGACGAACAACATCGTATTTCTTCGCTGAGTTTTTTTTTTTTTTTCCTTCTCAATCAGACTTTTTTTTGCCATAATTAATGGATCAGTAAGAAAAATTGTATGATGTTATTGCGAAACAAATGAAAATTGTCGACAGAATGTTTATTTACTAATAACTTTTTTTTTTCTAAAAAAAAAAAGTTATATTTATTAGGTAAATACTAAATAACTAATTGGATTCCCAAATGTGAAAACAAGAGTGAGACTGATCCCAATATGAGAATAAATAAGTAATTAAGTAGAAAGTATTATCCAAATTTGCCAGATGTAGATGCTATTAGAAAAGCTGCATACGTAAATACATAACCCACGGAGAAATGGGCTAAACCAACTAAGCGTGCTTGAACGATGGAAAGGGCAACTGGCTTATCTCTCCATCGTATTACGTTTGCTAGGGGAGTTCGTTCGTGTGCCCAGGCTAACGTTTCAATAAGTTCTTGCCAGTAACCGCGCCACGAAATTAGAAACATAAACCCGGTAGCCCACACAAGATGCCCAAATAGAAACATCCATGCCCATACAGACAAACTGTTCATACCAAAAGGATTATATCCATTAATAAGTTGCGAGGAGTTTAGCCATAAATAATCCCTCAACCATCCCATTAGATACGTGGAAGATTCATTGAATTGGGCGGCATTCCCCTGCCATAAAGTAATGTGTTTCCAGTGCCAATAAAAGGTAACCCAACCAATAGTATTAAGCATCCAGAAAACAGCTAAGTAGAAAGCATCCCAAGCAGAAATGTCACAGGTTCCGCCTCGTCCGGGACCATCGCAAGGAAAACTGTAACCAAATTCTTTTTTATCTGGCATTAACTTGGATCCGCGCGCATCTAAGGCACCTTTTACCAGAATTAAGGTAGTTGTATGTAAACCCAAGGCAATGGCGTGGTGAACTAGAAAATCTCCAGGACCAATTGTTAGAAATAACGAATTGCTATTATTGTTAACAGCGTCCAACCAACCAGGTAACCACAAGCTTTGACCGGCATTACTTGCTGGGCTATCTGCCGAAGATAAAAGTACGTCAAAACCATACAATGTTTTACCATGAGCAGATTGAATCCATTGAGCAAAGACGGGTTCGATTAAAATTTGTTTTTCTGGAGTTCCAAAAGCCAACATTACGTCGTTATGAACATAAAGACCTAATGTGTGAAAACCCAAAAATAAACTAGCCCAACTTAAATGAGATATTATTGCTTCTTTGTGTTCTAACATTCTTGCTAAAACATTATCTTTATTTTGTTCAGGATCGTAATCTCGGATAAAGAAAATGGCTCCATGCGCAAAAGCACCTGCCATGATAAAACCGGCAATATACTGGTGATGTGTATATAAAGCGGCTTGGGTGGTATAATCCTGAGCGAGAAAAGCATAAGCAGGCAAGGAATACATATGTTGTGCAACAAGAGAGGTAATGACCCCTAAAGCAGCTAAAGCAAGTCCCAATTGAAAGTGAAGAGAATTATTCACTGTATCGTAAAGTCCCTTGTGTCCACGCCCCAATCTACCTCCTGGGGGAACATGAGCATCCAAAATTTCTTTCATGCTGTGTCCAATACCAAAATTAGTCCTGTACATATGACCGGCAATTATGAACACAACAGCTATTGCCAGATGATGATGAGCAATATCAGTTAGCCATAAACTTTGAGTTTGGGGATGAAACCCTCCCAAAAAAGTTAGAATAGCTGTACCCGCTCCTTGAGTGCTATTAAATAAATGAGTACTTGAGTCGGGATTTTGCGCGTAAACGCTCCACTGACCTGAAAAAAATGGTCCCAATCCTTGAGGATGGGGAGCGGTAGTTAATAAGTCATTCCACCTAACATGTCCGCCCCTTGATTCAGGAATAGCGACGTGAACCAAATGGCCTGTCCAAGCCAACGAACTCACTCCAAATAATCCTGAAAGGTGGTGATTAAGGCGAGATTCAGCATTTTTGAACCACGATATATTTGGTTTCCACTTGGGTTGTAGGTGTAACCAGCTAGCTACTAAAAACAAAGCAGAAATAGCTAGTAGAAAAAGAGAACCGGTATAGAGATCTTGGTTATCACGTAGACCAATAGTATACCACCATTGATATACACCGGAATAAGCAATATTAACTGGTCCAGCAGCTCCCCCTCGGGTATAAGCTTCGACCGCCGGTTGACCAAAATGGGGATCCCAAATAGCATGAGCAATAGGTCTCACATGTAACGGATCCTGTACCCATGCTTCAAAATTTCCCTGCCAAGCTACGTGAAACAAATTTCCCGAGGTCCATAAAAAGATGATAGCTAATTGGCCAAAGTGAGATGCAAATATTTTTTGATAAAGACGTTCTTCGGTAGTATCGTCATGACTTTCAAAATCATGCGCAGTGGCTATACCGAACCAGATACGACGAGTAGTTGGGTCTTGGGATAGACCCTGGCTGAACTTTGGAAATCTTGATGCCATAATGTTTCTCAAATCCTCCTAGCCATTATCCCACTGCAATGATTCTCGCCAGGAAGAATGCCCAAGTTGTGGCGATTCCACCTAGAAGGTAATGAGTTACTCCCACGGCACGTCCCTGTATAATGCTCAGAGCTCTAGGTTGGGTAACAGGAGCAACTTTCAATTTATTATGAGCCCAAACTATAGATTCAATAAGTTCCTGCCAATAACCGCGACCACTAAATAGAAACATTAGACTAAAAGCCCATACAAAATGAGCCCCTAAAAATAAAAGGCCATATGCAGATAATGAAGAACCATAAGATTGAATAACTTGAGAAGCTTGTGCCCACAAGAAATCTCGCAGCCATCCATTGATCGTTGTTGAACTTTGTGCAAAGTTTCCCCCAGTAATGTGATTTACTGTTCCTTGATCGCTTATACTTCCCCATACATCCGATTGCATTTTCCAACTAAAGTGAAATATAACTACTGAAATGGAGTTGTACATCCAGAACAACCCTAAGAAAACATGATCCCAAGCAGATACCTGACAGGTTCCTCCCCTACCCGGGCCATCGCATGGAAAGCGAAAGCCAAGATTTGCTTTATCGGGTATTAATCGTGAACTGCGTGCGAATAAAACACCTTTCAACAATATTAGTACAGTAACATGAATTGTAAATGCATGGATGTGGTGCACCAAAAAATCTGCAGTACCTAGTGGAATTGGGGCTAAAGCCACCTTACCGGCTACTGATACTACGTTGCTACCACCCCAGGCTAAGCTGGTGCTTCCCGCCGCATTAGGTGCAGTCAATCCGGGAGCCAAAGCGTGAGTATTCTGGATCCACTGGGCAAATATTGGTTGTAATTGAATGGAAGTATCAGAAAACATATCTTGAGGACGACCTAAAGCGCTCATGGTATCGTTGTGGATGTATAGACCAAAACTATGAAAACCAAGAAAAATACAAACCCAATTGAGATGCGAAATTATTGCATCACGATGACGAATGACACGATCTAATAAGTTGTTGTATTGAGTAGTTGGATCATAATCCCTTACCATAAAAATAGCCGCATGAGCAGCAGCCCCAACGACTAAAAACCCTCCTATCCACATGTGATGTGTAAACAAAGAAAGCTGCGTAGCGTAGTCGGTGGCTAAGTAGGGATAAGGTGGCATTGCATACATGTGATGAGAAACTATAATTGTTAGAGATCCCAAAAGGGCTAGATTGATAGATAATTGAGCGTGCCACGAATTAGTTAAAATTTCATAAATACCTTTATGTCCCTCACCCGTAAAAGGTCCTTTATGAGCTTCTAGTATTTCTTTTGTGCTATGCCCAATACCCCAATTTGTTCTGTACATATGGCCAGCTACTAGGAAGAGAACCGCAATAGCCACGTGGTGGTGTGCGGTATCAGTCAACCATAAACCTCCAGTAACCGGATTTAATCCACCGCGAAAAGTCAAAAAATCCGAGTATTCTGACCAGTTAAGAGTGAAAAATGGAATTAATCCTTTTGCAAAACTTGGATATATCTTAGATAGAAGGTCGCGATCAAGAATTAGTTCATGAGGAAGGGGTATTTCTTCGGGGTCAACACCTGCGTCTAATAACTGATTGATTGGAAGTGAAACGTGTATCTGATGTCCCGCCCATGCTAGAGACCCTAATCCCAACAGACCGGCCAAGTGATGATTCAACATAGATTCAACGTTTTGGAACCAAGCCAATTTTGGAGCAGCCTTGTGATAATGAAACCAACCGGCAAAAAACATTAATCCGGCAAAAACTAAAGCACCGATGGCTGTGCAATAAAGCTGTAATTCACTAGTTATTCCGGAGGCTCGCCAGAGCTGAAAAAATCCGGATGTTATTTGCACACCCTGGAATCCCCCGCCCACATCTCCATTCAGAATTTCTTGGCCTACTATTGGCCACACGACTTGGGCACTGGGTTTCACATGGGTGGGGTCATTCAGCCATGCTTCATAGTTGGAAAAACGGGCTCCATGAAAATACATACCGCTCAACCAAATAAAAATAATAGCCAGTTGACCAAAATGAGCACTAAATATTTTACGGGATATATCCTCTAAATCATTGGTATGACTATCAAAATCATGAGCATCAGCATGTAGGTTCCAAATCCACGTGGTGGTGCTGGGACCCTTAGCCAAATTTCTTGTAAAATGACCAGGCTGAGCCCATCTTTCAAAAGAGGTTTGCACTGGATCCTTCTCCACCATAATTTTGACTTCTGGTTCCGGCGAACGAATAGTCATCGGGACTCTCCTCTCTTCGGGCAGGGAATAGCAACAACCTACCAACAGGAGATACAAAACCTCTAAGAATTACGAATTGGAGGTTTTCTTTCAGCATGCAAGAATTTCTTATCTCCCCCTCCCAAATTTGAAACTTGAGCAGCTATGATGACATGATAGGGATAAGCTTTTGGTGGTATTATTACACGACTTATACGCGCCTAAGGGACTTGAAAAAAAAAACTAATTACCCTTTGGTCAGGGAAAAGGAGGGGGAGATAATCTGCTGCCTGACAAACGGTATTTTTTTTTAGTTAATTAATAATTGACTTTGTCATAGTATTTTTTTCTATTCTATCTATTTGACTGAGAAAACGGAAACAAGCGTCCCGTAATTTTTGGCCAATTCTGTGCTTCAACGTAATTATCGGGGGAAAGTGCTATTGCGCGTTTCCAATACTCAGCAGCCTGATCAAACCAAGCTTCCGAAATTTCTAAATCTCCTTTCTGAATGGCTTGTTCCCCTCGAGCAGGATGGATAATTCCTTAGCAATATCCTCCTTTAGAACCGAACTTGGAGGTTTCCCGCTCCATACGGCTCAGATAAATGTGTTTCTGGCTTTTTATAACTAGACTACTCCCAAAACTCAGGAGAAAAGAAATACTTGGATGAAATTGCCAGGTTTTTGATTTTATTCGTTCCGAATGAAACCTTATCCTTACTCACAGATAATGAAGACAAAATAACAAATTTTCAAATTTTCTCTCCCTTACTAACTATCCTCTCTAAATACGGAGTTCTAAAAAGTAAATTGTAAAAGTCTTTCCTTTGGGATTTGATACTACGCCGTGTATCACTATTTTCTTTAATGTTTTCCCAATTCTCTTTGCTACAGAAACGAATTGCATAAATTTTTTTGATGATCCAATCTCATTGTATCAACCCAAAATTTCAACGAGAAATCTTTACGACGCTGTATTTTTCTAATTAATCAATTATCCATAGGAAAGGTTAGGCCATTTATCTCTTTCAAATATGGATTACTTTGAAGAGATACAATCCCGCACCTCGTAGCAATTTGCATTTAAAAATATACTTGGGGGAAGCCTTTCTCGTTGATTGAGTGGTTATGGACCAAAGAATCCGGAGTTCTAAATAGTCGTACGTAGTGGCAGATCACAGCCATATTATTAAAAGCTTGTGGCAAAAAAGAATTGCGTTCAAGTGCTTGAAAATAATATTCCAAAGCTTTTGCATGTTTTCCATTACTGGTATGAATAAGACCTATATTATGAAGTATGTAACTTCGATCGTAAGAATCAATCTCTAAACGCATGGCTTTGTAGTAACTTCGCAAAGCTTCTGCATATTCTCCTTCCGATTGAGCCGACATCCGTTACGGTTGCTTATGAAAAAAAGCTCCGCTCCAAAACCGCACGTGAACCTTCCGTATCATACGGCTCCTCCCGCCCGCTCAAATACCATGAAAGTAATTGAATTTGAATACTTCTGTTCCTGAAGAATACGCGGGGGTTAGTGTATTCATAAACTAATGTCTAACCATCCTTCTTGCAAAGAGTCTTTTTTTTTTATTTACAGGATCGCTTATGTTATGTCAATTTCATCAATATACGTCAATTAATATATTAGATAACAATAATAGACTCTATGGCAATTTCTTCGTTCCCAACAATTTGCGTCTGTCAAGAGGGTTTTTCATCCCGGCAATCTCCGGTGATCAAAAGAGTATCCGAAATACAAACGGGATGGCTGTTTGTTATCTCAATCACAATTAGTCGTTATCATGACTTGATAGTTTTCGAAAATGTATCCTGTGTTTGTCGAAATAATAAATTGACGAAGACTTTGTATTGCCAATTTCTTTATGTGATGTTTGCCCCCTCACAACTCCTAAAATTAGCATGTATTTTAGACATATCAATTAACAAGGTTAACCCCCAGCTTTCTTGAGCATCAGATCCGTGAAATTTGGTAACCATAACTCGCGGGGATGTATCAGTCGTGGATACGCGACCGAAGGATTTTTTTTTTGGTAATTGAAAAACCCCTTTCTCAAATGTGGGCTTTACTAAGTACTAGTTTTTTGAACTAGCCTAGTTTCTCGAATCGCACCATCCCGGTAGTATATAAAAGCTTCCCTTTCTCTTTTAGTAGTAGGTAAAATTTGTGTCAAAATATCCGCTAAAATTGTGAAAGTTTTATCAATAAAATTATCATTTCTTTGCGATCTAGGCATAGTCAAAATTAACTCCTTGTTTTTATATCATTATTTCACTTATTAATAATATATTCATTGAAATTACAAAAAGAAAAAGAGGTCTGTTTTTATTTGGACGACAAGTTGGACAGAAAAAATAATTGAATGACTTGTTTTGCTGGATATTTCGTTCAGGTTGCATTTTTTTTGTCAAAGGGTAATTATTCTAATTATTCACAATAGATACTTGCAGATCACTTGTCATTTCATGGCCTAACCTCTTAAAATAAATTTAATCACTGAGAGTCCAGAGTTTCTACTTTTTTTTTGGAAAGGTGGCCGAGCGGTTTAAGGCGTAGCACCGGAAATGCTACGTAGATTTCTAACTACCGAGGGTTCGAATCCCTCCCTTTCCTATTGATATTCTAAATAAATGTCCCTGTATATATTTTTACTATTTCTGAAAAAGTCATTTTAGTACTTTGTTTGAAAAAAACAGTATTTGAACTTTATCTCGTAAAAAAAAATTTCTTTAATTTTTTCAAAAAAAAATATTAAGTACTTTATTGGTGTCATTTCAAGTCATATTTGACTGGGATCTTTAACAATTATTAATGAATTTATCGAATTTATTTGATGAAATTTCAGGAAAGCTTATTAAGCTTTTCGGGAATAATATTCAACAACTAATAATTCATTTAGATTTAAATCGACAGATTCTCGGCTGGCCATATGATTAACCAATCCTGTAGGCTGATCTGTTTTCAAGAGAGATAAAGTCAAATGATCTGGAATTTTTTGTCCTTCGAAAGATTCCTTTTTCACAGAATTGTACGAAGTTGGTCGATTCCGAATAGTAATGATGTCCTTGGGTTTACGTCGATAGCTTGGTATATCCACAATACGTTGGTTTACTAAAATATGTCGATGATTAACCAGTTGTCGGGCAGCAGGAATTGTTGAAGCCAGACCTAATTGAAAAATGATATTATCCAAGCGCATCTCAAGTAATTGGAGAAGAACCTGACCCGTTGAACCCCTAGTTTTTCTAGCAATGCGAACATATTTGAGTAATTGTCGTTCTGTTAATCCGTAATTAAAGCGCAATCTCTGTTTAGCTTCCAAACGTATACAGAATTGAGAAATTTTTTTTGAAACTGATTGATCACTAGCAACTTTAGATTCCCCTAAGTTAAACGTCTTATTTTTACCTACAAGACCTGGCAAATTATTTAAGCGACGCATTAATTTCAAACGGGGTCCTCGATAACGAGACGTAAAAACTCCTTTTCTATAATATAGATTTTATATATGTTTCCTAAACAGAGTAACAAACTCGAAGATCGTCACGAAGATTTTACCCACTTTATTTGCTCAATAAAAAAAAAATCAAAAATGATATCTGGAAAAATCATAACACATAATATATAGATAAAAACTCATAACTATTCTTTCAATTTATTAGAACTAATTGAATGGACAGATGAGAAAGCAACGGCAAACCTATTACGATTAGTTAGAGTATGTCAAAATTTGTACCGATTAAGAGGTTAATTGTAACATATACATTTAAATAAAAAGTCTAAAACAAAATGAAATAGATTTCTGTAAAAAGTATATTGCTTTGAGGAGCACATCTATATATACTTATTTTGGAAAAACTTTTTATTTAAAAGCAAAAAAAAATAATTAATTCTTTTGATTAATTCTATTAATCAACAATCAGTTTTTCTCAAACTGATACGTAAATCAGGGATATTTTTTAATGATGAAAAAAAAAAGAAAAAGTGACCGAATAGAAACAAAAAACATACAAAAGAAATAGGTAAGATAACCATCATTTATATACTTTATTAATTTTTTTTTTTTTTATTTTCGATATGTTTTTTTTTAACATAAAGAAAAAGAAATTCAATCAGATTAGTACATATAAAAATAGAAATGAAATAAAAACAAACGAAGTAAACCAAAACTTTGTTTTATATTAGAATAAATATCTAGATTTCTTTTTTGGTTTGTTGTGGCCTAAAGTGGGGATATGGCGAAATGGTAGACGCGGCGGACTCAATCAAATTGAGCCTAGATATGGAAACGTATCAAGTGGCAGCTCTCAGATTCAGGGAAACCTAGGATTATTCAGCAGGCAATCCTGAGCCAAATCTTGTACTACCTTCGTGAAAAAAATAAGATTTTTTTTTGGTCAGGTAAAAATTAATCAATAAACAAGATAGGTACAGAGACTCAAAGGGGGTTATTCCAACAAGCAAAATAGAAGAAAGTGACTAATTTCGAAAAATTAATTAGCCAAATGTTTAACTATATTGAACATATAATATGAATTGTGTAACTAACAAAAACTAACAAAGTTTGAAATATAATCAATCAAAAAGAGAAAGTTTTTTGTTTTGAAAGAAGCTTCATGAAAAAAGTGAAGCATTTTTTAACAAATTTCTAAAAAAGTTGCACCAACCAATATGTTGTTTTACTAATTACTTATTTACTAACTTATTAGTAAATATAATAATAGAGCTAAACAAACAAACTAACACGATAAAGAAATAAGAATTTCTTTTAACCTCGTATTGCTAATTCATATAGCTTTTTTTTTCTTTTTATTACCTGTTCTAAGAAAAGAAAATTTTTTTATCTTTTCTAATATTACTTGAACTAAAGTAACAACGTAGTAACTAAATAAAAATTTTCTTGCGAATGAAGATAGAGTCCCATTCTACGCAACTACTAAGACAGTGGTAACGCAAGTTGCGGTAGAAAGAAAATCCGTTGGTTTCGGCCGTGAGGGTTCAACTCCCTCTATCCCCAATCAGATGCTTTGTTTATTTCATCTCATTTGGATTCGATTGAGAAGTTTACGATCAAAAACTCATAAAACCATTTTAAAACTCTTGTTTCAGTCTAGCTACAGATTTTGTGTTGTTTAGAGATTAGCCATTCAGGTAGGTAATTAAGATACCTGAGTGGCTTAGCTAAAAATTTTTCTTGATTTTTGTCTCTTTCGTACAGATAACATAAAAAAGAAAAGTAACAAAATTGAATTTTGTTTGGGTGAGAAAAAAATAAAAAAAAAATCTGAAACTAACTAACAATATCTAATAATTTTTTCTCTTATTTAGATAAATAAATGTTTAAATAAAAATAAAGTAGCCGGGATAGCTCAGTTGGTAGAGCAGAGGACTGAAAATCCTCGTGTCACCAGTTCAAATCTGGTTCTTGGCAATTAAAAAGTAGGAAAACAAAACTGATTCTTTTATTCCCGGAATTAATAGAAAAAACTAATTTGAACCAATGTCAAAATAATAAATATCAACGAGATCCTTAAAAAAAAAAATATTTATTTGTTTGCTGAAGTATAAATAAAATAAGACAGAATAAAATAGCTTTCTTTTAGACTGATCTCTTGCGGATCATTCTATAATTTAATAGGCATCTTGTAATTCATAGAAATTAGGTACCACATAGTCTTTACGGAGAGGCCAGCCAATCCAACTTTCAGGCATTAGTATACGTCTAAGATATGGATGTCCCCAATAAGTTATTCCCAACATATCATAGGATTCACGTTCTTGAAAATCAGCACTTTTCCAAACCCAATAAACCGAAGGTATTTGAGGGTTCGTTCGTGAAACAAAAACTTTTGCACATATTTCCTCAGGTTGATCTGGCTGATCTCGCATCTGTGTTAAGTGATAAACACTAATTAAAGATCCTCCGGGTGCTGCATCATAAGCACATTGCAATCGTAGATAATTGAATCCATAAGCATATAGAGCAACAGCTATAGACAACCACTCGTCCGACTTGACTTGCAAAATTTCAACACCTCTATAATCGTAACCTAAAGGTCGATGTGAAAACTTATGTTTAGTTAACCAGGCAGATATTCGACCTTGCATATCTGGATTGAATGTAGCCTTATCAACGGTGTTCATATTGGTTAATACCTCTTCACCTTTTTCTCATAGATTCCGTGTGTAAAATTAAGAAAATTTATAATAAATTTTCAAATTTCATTCATTTACTCATTTGCAAATTCCTGGAAGTTTTCCGCAAAATTATTTAATATCAGTTTTTTTGGACCAGAAGTCTCTAACTTTTTCTTATATTTTTTGGTATTGACAATTGATACAAAACGATGTGGGGAACTTAAATTAGGATATTTCGTTCGGGTAGGTCGGAAAGTTCGTTCTTCAAAACTTTCTTGAGCAATTTTCTTTCGGAGTTTCGTTACAGCATCAATGATAGCCTCGGGTTTTGGGGGGCATCCTGGCAAATGAATATCAACAGGAATTAATTTATCCACTCCACGAACGGTACTATAGGAATCTGTACTGAACATACCTCCTGTAATGGTGCAAGCTCCCATAGCAATTACATATTTAGGCTCTGGCATTTGTTCATATAGTCTTACTAAAGATGGAGCCATTTTCATTGTTATGGTACCGGCAGTGACAATTAGGTCCGCCTGTCTAGGACTGGATCTAGGTACTAAACCATACCTGTCAAAGTCAAATCGTGAACCAATTAGAGAGGCAAATTCAATGAAGCAACAACTGGTACCATAGAGAAGCGGCCATAAACTGGCTAATCTGGACCAGTTTGAAAAATCGCCAATACTCGCTAAAAAAATTGAGTTTGAAGCATCGCCCTGAAAGGGCAGTCGTGCTACCGAATTAAGAAACTCCTCTTTATTTTCATATTTGATTTCTCTTATGTCAATTTCACTTAAATGTTTGGAAGTTGAGACCATTCCAATGCTCCTTTTCGCCATGCATAAACCAAACCAACAATTAGTATGAGTATGAACACAATTACTTCAATGAAAGCAAATAAACCCAGTTTTTCAAAAGCTATAGCCCAAGGGTATAGAAATACGGTTTCGACGTCGGATACCGTGAAGACCAAAGCAAACATGTAATAACGTATCTGAAATTGGACCCAAGTATTTCCCTTTGGTTCGATACCTGATTCGTAATTTGCTAACTTTTCCGGTCCATCCTTATTGGAAACAAGGAATCTGGAAATTGAAAAAGCCAAAAATGGAATAAATAGAGAGACTAACAAAAAAATCCAGAAAGAGTCATATTGCTGGAACAAAAACATCCATACACTCCTTTTGTTTCCACAACTAACGTATTAACTCACTATAACAGGTTTAACACTTAGAATCTTTTTGGAGAAGAAGTAGATCGCAATTATAGCTTGCTTCTAATAGTAATTACTAAGAAGTGAAAGGCAAGTGATCAAACTACTTTTTTTTTTCATCAATCAATATTAAGTAATAGTATGATTCCATCTGTTACACAAGGCTAAAAATAAATAAGAAAGTCCTGCTTCAAGTTTATTCCAAACAAAGCTGCTCATTTGCTTGAATTTCATAGTCAAATTTGGGTCTATTGTGGATTGCATTGGATCCTAACACTTTTTAAAAAAGAGTGGTTAAAATATTTGATAGAAACAGAGCCGCCCGGGGTGGGTTTTTGAGGCTAAGTCCTGCTTAAAAAGAATAATAATGAATTCATCCAAAGGCAATAATAATGTAGCCGCCCTCTGTTGGTTGCCTATGTTAACTTTTTAGGGGATTTGTCATTGGTTTGAAAAATTTTAAATTTTGTAAAAAAAAGCGAGGAAGTGGAGCCCAAACAAAGAAAGAAGGTCCCCCATTGAGTACCTCATCATCAAAGAATTTTTTAGGTAAAAGTAAACGACTTAAGAGAACAAAAGATAAAAGAAAGTAGGTATATGGTGTATTGCTTTCTTCTCGTATATTAGCCTTCCACGAGTCCGTAGAAGGAAGGAATTTTTCTTTATTGAAACCCAACACAAAATGCAGCTGTAAATTGGGTAGGCATGGTCCTTCCTTTTGGTCCTTGTTCCCGCTTGGCACCCTTTTTATATTTGAGAATACGCACGTAGCGCACGATTGCCTCATCCGATGGACTCTGTGCCTTTTCTCCTACCATAAATAATGAGAATGATAATACGAGAGACCGTTCAATCAATAACTTGTGTCCTTCTCACAATTTTGGGATCTTTTTGGTTGGGTATAAAACGAAATAAACTGAGTAAAAGGTAATGGGTTTCCGCCCGCCGTACGGGCCCCTCCATCTTGATCTACGGAGGAGCTTTCGCGCGGACGGTCTGAAGCTTGAGTCTCCTCCTCAAGAGGAGAGTTAAATGCTTGAATAGTCACGCATGGATGTTTCTTCTTGTCACAGTCTATAGCATAAAAAGTATAAGCCATTTTGAGCGGCTCGTTGAAGACAACTCAACAATGTTGAGTTGTCTTCATTGGTTTAATAGCAAGTACTTAAGAGATTCAAGTTTCAGACTATTAGTATCAATAGACTAGTTGGTAGCCATCAGCAGGTCCTTCGCCATCCAAAAGACGAACATACTCTACCACCCTAAGAGCTCAAGTAGTAAAATCACAAAAATTGGGCCAAGAACGAGCCACCGACTTTGGATGACCACCTTGCCGTAGGGATGGTTTCTGAAAGCCTGCATCCTATTCTTTTTCTTAACATAAATGCGAACGGAATAGGTTAATATATATGTGGGTAGAAATAAAGCAAAGGAGCGTACAAAGCCAGAGACCATGTCTCGATAGAAGGATCCAGCAGCAAGAAGAACTAGGCGCGTCCAAAAAGTTCTGTTGGACGCATTCGTCGAGATAAGGTCATTATTCCACGCGGACTCCAAAATAATGCGCTGATGATCCTCATTGGTTAGTGCACCTTTTTTCTTCAGAGAATTAGTGAAAGACTGGCGTAGATGTTCAAGTGTGAATGCGCGCATGCGATCACGGACAAATCTAGATAGACCACCAATAAGACCAGCAAGAGTAGCAAAAAACTTGATCATAAATACCTCCGATTTTTTCTCCCTAATCCCTTTCATGAGTCTTTCAAAATAGTCTTCCTTACTTGGTGGATACTATTTCACTTATTAATAATATATTCATTGAAATTACAAAAAGAAAAAGAGGTCTGTTTTTATTTGGACGACAAGTTGGACAGAAAAAATAATTGAATGACTTGTTTTGCTGGATATTTCGTTCAGGTTGCATTTTTTTTGTCAAAGGGTTTAGGGCTATACGGATTCGAACCGTAGACACTCTCGGTTATGCAGATCAGACTATGGAAAAGATTTCTTGAACTGCTTCTCGAACCCAACATGCCGCTTTTGTGGCATTGGGCTCTCTAACCAACTGCTCCCCAGTTTAATTGGAGACAAACATATGTTGATGTACCAACTTTGTTTTGTTTCGAAAACAAATAAAAAGAATTGGTTCCGTATGCTCAATCAAACAAATCTTTTTCAAGTATTTTTTATTTTCTTTGAATTGGATAGTTGTTATAGTTAAACAAAAAAAGAACGACCTGAAAAAGAAATGCATTAAGTAATCCCGAAGTATCCTGAGAAGATTCTCAACTACGTGTTGAAACAGGTTTGCCTTTGTTTGCTAAAGATACGCAATCCAAAAAAAAGGTCTCTATCGCTTGTAAAAACTTATTTTTTTTGCAACACACACACTTTTTACACCCGAAAGTTTGTGAGACGAAGAAGAGATTTTTTTTGGATCCCGATTTATTATCCAACCAAATTTAGCATTGGATAAATCAATTATCCACCATATCAACTTTTTAGATCTAGTTGCAATCGACTTTTTTTACTTGTCATGCTACTGTTCTTTCGTGGTAAGAAAGTAAGACAAAAATTTTTCATGTAAAATTTTCACATGAAACGTTTCATTTCGACAAATCTTCTAAAAAACATCGGCGCACGTGTAAACGAGACGCTCTACCGCTGAGCTATAGCCCTAACTAAAAATGATTCTACACAAATTATTTTATTTTATACAACTAAACTACATTTTGTCAAGTTATGCAAGCAGAATAAAAACAAAAGTGTGTAACTGGCTCTGTCATATTTATTATAATTACTATTTTTTTTTAGTGATGTGACACAGAAACTTGCTTCCAGCTGATTATCAAGTGTATAATAAGTATAGCTAAAGTTAAATACGATAAGATAAAAACAGGTAGCTTTAAAGATTAATGTAATGATAACTACTTACTAGCCACCTACTTAACTCAGCGGCTAGAGTATTGCTTTCATACGGCAAGAGTCATTGGTTCGAATCCAATAGTAGGTAAAAAACTTATTAGATACCGAAACTACTAAAATAATGTTGAGTCGGTACCTAATAAATAAGTAATAAGTTTCACTGTTTCCAATACGTCTTACACACATAGTATTGGAGTAGGTTTGGGTCACTAAGATTAAGATTGGTTTTACTTTAGAAACCGACCTAAGAAATAGTTGAAGCTTCTAATCTAGCTTTAGCCCTTTTAAATGCTAAGTTGGCTTCTATTTTTCTTTTTCTACCTTCTGCTTTAGCTAACTCCATCTGAGCTACCTCATAATCTTTTTGTGCCTCGACGGGATCAATTTCATCAGACACTTCTGCTTCATTGACTAATATAGTTACTCGATTATTATCTATCATGGCGAAGCCGCCCATTGAAGCCATTGCGGACCATTGTCCACCACTACGTATTTTTGAAACCCCCATATCCAAAGCTGTAAGAAGGGGTGCATGATTAGGCAGTATCCCAATCTGACCACTGTTGGTAGATAAAATAATTTCCCCGACCTCGGAATTCCAAACTATTCGATTAGGGGCCATTACACGAAGACTTAATACCATATCTTTTATTGACCCTCCGCTTGCAAAGCCGCGGCCTTTGCAGCGGCTTCTTCAATATTCCCAACTGAATAAAAAGCTTGCTCAGGAAGACTATCCAGCTCTCCAGAAAGAATCATTTGAAATCCCTTTATTGTTTCTGTTAAGCTGACGTATTTACCTGGAGAACCGGTGAAAACTTCTGCCACGAAAAAGGGTTGTGATAAAAAACGTTCTATTTTTCGTGCTCTAGCTACTGTCAAACGATCCTCCTCGGATAACTCGTCTAGTCCTAGAATAGCTATAATGTCCTGAAGTTCTTTATAACGCTGCAAAGTCTGCTTAACCCCCTGTGCTGTCTCGTAATGCTCCTCACCTACAATCCAAGGCTGTAGCATAGTTGATGTTGAATCCAACGGATCCACAGCCGGATAAATACCTTTTGCTGCTAAACCTCTTGAAAGCACAGTTGTAGCATCTAAATGTGCGAACGTCGTGGCGGGAGCTGGGTCAGTCAAGTCATCCGCGGGTACGTAGACAGCTTGAATGGAAGTTATTGATCCTTCTTTGGTAGAAGTAATTCTTTCCTGAAGTGATCCCATTTCAGTACCAAGGGTCGGTTGGTAACCTACAGCTGAAGGCATTCTACCAAGTAATGCTGAGACCTCCGAGCCTGCTTGGACGAATCGAAAAATATTATCAATAAATAGGAGTACATCTTGCTTATTAATATCCCTAAAATATTCTGCCATTGTTAGAGCTGTTAAGCCAACTCTCATACGAGCTCCCGGTGGTTCATTCATCTGCCCATATACTAAAGCTACTTTTGATTCTGATATATTCTCTTCATTAATAACTTTTGATTCCTTCATTTCCATGTAAAGGTCGTTCCCCTCACGTGTACGTTCTCCCACTCCGCCAGATACAGATACACCTCCATGGGCTTTCGCAATATTATTAATTAATTCCATGATAAGAACTGTCTTTCCAACTCCTGCTCCTCCAAATAAACCAATTTTTCCACCGCGACGGTATGGAGCTAAAAGATCCACAACTTTAATTCCCGTTTCAAAAATGGATAACTTGGTATCCAATTGAGTAAAGGTCGGAGCGGATCTATGAATTGGAAATTTTGTACTATTTTGAACAGGGCCCAGATTATCTACGGGTTCACCTAGGACGTTAGATATTCGACCAAGAGTATTTTGACCAACTGGGACACTAAGAGGGGCTCCTGTATCAACAGCACCCATACCTCTCATTAAGCCATCGGTGGCACTCATGGCTACGGCTCTTACTTCATTGTTACCCAACAATTGTTGAACTTCGCACGTAACATTAATTTCCTGGCCTGCTGAGTTTTTTCCTTTAACAACTAGTGCATTGTATATGTTGGGCATTTTTCCCGGAGAAGAAGCCACATCCAATACTGGTCCAATGATCTGAGTGATGTACCCCACGTTTTTTTCCACCAATTCAGAAATTTCGAAAGAGAAGGAACTGGTTTTCATAACTGGTTCGGTGTGTTTTTTTTTATTTATTTGATTACTGAATCGATAGAAGTATTTGGTTGGTATTTCACCATTAAGTGTTCAATGGGAAATAAATTTATTCATTTGAGTCTCACTTTTATTTATTTTCCGTCCTTATTCCAACTATCAGATGTGGCTTTGAATCGAGAAACTAAGAGACTGAACAAAATCAATAATCTTTTTTTTACATACATATGAGTTCAACATTCACAAAATTAGTACTCGGTCATGTAGACGTTAGTGATCCGTACATGCGCTTTTTTTATAACCAGATTCTCAGTTAGGTCAAAGGAATCCACACTTAGGTAGTTTGTCATTCACGAATCAGTCTAACCACAAACGGATTCTTGAGTCAATGTATTAAAAGTGCTACTTTTTGAGCAATTTCTGCAGAAAATTGGAATAATTGGTTGCATCCCGTGTGCAAACAGTATAAAATAATAATGTTCCATTGTTGAAATGGATTCTTTAAAGGTATTAAGTATCGTGTGTAGATAAAATAAATTTCCAAAACCCACACTTTACGTCTTGCATTAATATACTCTACCTATGCCGAGCAGATCTCATCATTTCAAGATTTACTATTTTAGTCATAGGGAGGAACAATCTCATGTCGCCACAAACGGAGACTAAAGCAGGTGTTGGATTTCAAGCTGGTGTCAAAGATTACCGATTGACTTATTACACTCCCGAGTATAAGGTCAAAGATACTGATATCTTAGCCGCTTTTCGAATGACCCCACAACCCGGAGTACCAGCTGAAGAGGCCGGAGCTGCGGTGGCTGCGGAATCCTCTACAGGTACATGGACCACAGTATGGACAGATGGACTTACTAGTCTTGATCGATACAAAGGTCGGTGCTACGATATTGAACCCGTTGCCGGGGAGGAAAACCAGTATATTGCATATGTAGCGTACCCCTTGGATTTATTTGAGGAAGGGTCCGTCACCAATATGCTGACTTCTATTGTAGGTAATGTTTTTGGATTCAAGGCCTTACGCGCTCTGCGCCTGGAAGACCTACGGATTCCTCCTGCTTATTCCAAGACTTTTCTTGGGCCTCCTCACGGTATTCAGGTCGAAAGAGATAAATTAAACAAATATGGTCGTCCTCTATTGGGATGTACAATCAAGCCAAAATTGGGCTTGTCTGCTAAAAATTATGGTAGAGCAGTTTACGAATGCCTTCGTGGTGGACTTGATTTCACAAAAGATGATGAAAACGTTAATTCCCAACCGTTTATGCGTTGGAGAGATCGCTTTTGCTTCGTAGCCGAAGCTCTTTATAAAGCCCAGAATGAAACCGGTGAAATTAAGGGACATTATTTAAATGCCACCGCGGGCACAACTGAAGAAATGCTTAGAAGAGCTGACTATGCCAGTGAATTGGGTGCACCAATCATCATGCATGACTATCTGACTGGTGGTTTTACCGCAAATACTAGTTTAGCTATCTATTCTAGAAACAAAGGGCTACTTCTTCATATTCACCGAGCCATGCATGCTGTTATTGATAGACAAAGAAATCATGGTATGCATTTCCGTGTTTTAGCCAAAGCCTTACGTATGTCTGGTGGAGATCATATCCATGCAGGAACTGTGGTGGGCAAATTAGAAGGTGAACGAGAAGTTACCCTGGGATTTGTCGATTTACTTCGCGACGACTACATTGAAAAAGATCGTAAGCGTGGTATATACTTCACCCAAGATTGGGTATCTATGCCTGGTGTAATTCCCGTAGCTTCAGGGGGTATTCACGTATGGCATATGCCCGCCCTAACCGAAATTTTTGGGGACGATTCTGTCTTACAATTTGGCGGGGGAACATTGGGACATCCTTGGGGAAATGCCCCTGGTGCCGTTGCTAACCGCGTAGCATTGGAGGCTTGTGTGCAGGCTCGTAATGAGGGACGTGATCTGGCTCGTGAAGGTAATGAGATAATTCGTGAAGCTGCTCAGTGGAGTCCAGAATTGGCTGCCGCATGCGAAATATGGAAAGCAATCAAATTTGAATTTGATACAGTTGATGTATTATAACTCATTGCGACGTTTCCAACTTTTTTGGTTTGGATCAGAGCATATTGCAATTTGATTCTGAGAAACTGATTATGAATACATAGTAAGAGTATTGAGTATTGGGAATTTTTTTTCTCACTCAATACTCTTCTTTTCTTGGTACTTCAAAGTATGATCGCTGAATCAATGAAAGAAACACATTTTTTTTCAATTCTAATTTACATATCTGAGAATTTGAAACCCATTGATTCCTTCCTATCAAAAACTTAGAAAATAAAAATTAACAAGCTCCACCAATACTGAACTTTGTGGTTCAGCTCAGGTAACTTTAATCAAAATATGTAACTTCATAATCCAGTTTTTTGTTGGAGAATTTAAGTCAAACGCCTAAAATATCATTAATTAACTAAAAAATTTTCATAATTTCCAATTTATTGTTTTTTATATGCAAATTAAAATTCAAAAAACTTGGTCCCAATTTTCTGGGACCCGCTTCATCATCAACTAGAAAAAAAAATTTGCTGTTTAAATAAATTCGGAGTTTTCTATTAGCTGAAAAACTAACTGGTGAGGAGGAGATTATTATGTCTGTACGAAAGTGGTTAGAGGATAAGCAAAAATTTGGTGGATTAATTGAAGCTTTTTTTGAAGAGGCTGTGCGAAACTCCATTGCACATGAAAACGATAAACAAATAATTCTTAGTGAAAATAATAATGACTTATGGGCTCGGTGTGAAAACTGTGGAAATATGCTTCATATAAAATTTTCAAAACAGAACAAAAGTGTTTGTGAAGAACGCGGAAATCATCTTTCAATGGATAGTATGGAAAGGATCGAACCTTCAATTGACCCGAACACATGGATTCCCTTGGATGAAGACACAATTTCAAAAGACGTTTTAAGTTTCTGCGACGAGGAGTCTTATGAAAATCGTTTAATTAGGTCTCAAGAGAAAACAGGGTTACCTGAGGCTGTTCAAACAGGTATCGGATATTCAAATGGAACACTTATTGCACCTGGTGTTATGGACTTCCAATTTATGGGGGGGAGTATGGGTTCTGCAGTAGGTGAAAAAATTACTCGTTTAATTGAATATGCCACACAAAAGCTTCTGCCACTAGTTTTAGTTTGCGCCTCTGGAGGAGCACGTATGCAGGAAGGTACAGTGAGTTTAATGCAAATGGCTAAAATTTCTTCTGCTTTGCATTATTATCAAGTTCAAAAAAAATTACTTTATATTTCCATCCTTACTTATCCAACCACTGGAGGTGTTACTGCTAGTTTTGGGATGTTAGGAGATATAATTATTGCCGAATCCAAAGCCTATATAGCATTTGCCGGCAAAAGGGTAATTGAAGAAACATTGGGTCAAAAAGTACCTGATGGTTTTCAATTAGCTGAGGCCTTATTTGAGAATGGGCTACTCGATTTAATTGTTCCACGTATTCTTATAAAAGGTGTTTTGAGCGAAATATCTGATCTTTACTCATCAGTTCCTTATAAAAAAAACTAGTAATTTACTAATTTGTTCCGTTTTTTTCATATATATATATATATAGTGTAAGATACATTTTGCTTGTTGATGGACTTTGTTTTTCTGTCCTGCAGAAAAACAAAATTCTACGAAACAAAATATTCTAATTCTAATTACATTAGTTTTGCAAACTGAAAACCCCTTTTCTTTATGGAACAAAAAGAATATCATTAGATACTAGAAAGGAGAGTGAAACAGAATTACATTGTTGTATAAATACTTTTTTTTAAGGCAATTTTACTTACCATGGCAGCATCTTATTTACCCTCTATATTTGTACCGCTCGTAGGTTTATTATTTCCGGCAGTTACAATGGCTTCCCTATTTATATATATAGAACAGGATGAAGTCCGATGATTTTCTTCTTGTAAGATGACCTAAAACAAAACTTAGTGGTTTTTCTAGTTGTTAGTTATAAAAATTCAATTTGATAGCTACTTCTAACCAAAATACAGTTGAGATAACCCTTGTTTCTGGTTATTTTGCCTTTCTTAGTCTTTTCAATAAATATTCAAAGAATATTATATTGTTACAATCTATGTCTCAATCTAATTTCCTATAGAGTTGAGATATAGATTGATTAGGCATTATCAATAAGATGGGAATACATCATTTGTCAAAAATTCCTCAATTATGCTGACAGATTTGAGCTGAAACTACCTGGATCGGTACTTTAATAAATATTAGACACAGATCTATGAAACAGAAGAAAGAAACAAAATGAAAAACAAACCAAAGGTAAAATAAAAATTATTTGACAAAATTAATCAATTTCTGAGGAAATAATGATGAGTTCTCGTTCCAAATGGGTCCAAGTAGAGTTCATAAAAGGCTCACGTACATTTTCAAATTTGTGCTGGGCTTGTATCCTTGTTTGTGGTGCAACGGGCTTCTTATTGGTGGGGTTTTCTAGTTTCATTGGTAAAGATCTTATTCCTAATATTTCATCCAAACAGATCGCTTTTATTCCACAAGGGCTTGTCATGTGTTTTTACGGCATTGCTGGCCTTTTTATGGGATTCTATCTATGCTGTACTGTTTTTTGGGACGTGGGGGGCGGATACAACTATTTTGATAAGCAGGAAGGTATTTCTTATGTTTTTAGATGGGGATTTCCTGGTAAGAACCGTCGTATCCGTATTCAACTACTACTAAAAGATATTGAAGCAGTTGGTTTAAAAACTCAAGAAGGTTTATTTTCAAGTCGAATTCTCTATTTAAAAGTTAGGGGTCAACGAAGTATTCCTCTAACTAGAATCGGTGAAAATTTCACGTTAGACAATCTGGAAAAAAAAGCTGCCGAACTTGCCCGGTTCTTACGTGTCTCAATTGAGGGGTTTTGAATTTCAATCGGGAAAAAAAAAACTATATTTTTTTTTTCTTTTGCAAAATTTTAGTACAAAACTGTTTTAAGCAAAAAAAAGTTTGAGCATAATTGAAGAAAAATACTAGCCAAAAAGAAAACTTAACTCTGTAACGAAGATTTTACAAAATTTTCTCTTTTCTTACTGACCTACTAATTAATCTATGAAATCGTATCGTTGGAAACAGAAAATTATTCGATGGATTCTCAATACCCCATATCGTTCTTTGGATAGAGCTTATAAAACTAGTAAGTATCTGCAGTTTCACTCTTTATGTTTTACGCAGTTGAAGTCAACGTTCTCTGCGGGAAAGGAATTGTCACGGGTCCAACAACTTTTCGGAATTGCAATGTCCCATCTATCTAGATATGTTATATATTTTAGTCTTTTAGAATATAAATTGAGCCTAGTTTTTTTGGAATCTAAAAACAAGAATGTTCAAGATTGTTTTTCTGACGAGGATCCTTTGTTCTTTTCCAAGCAAGCAATACGAATTTTATTCCCATTCTACAAACAATTATCCAAGATAGAAAATTGTTTTAAAACACAACTTTTAAAGAGTTTGACCTATACTAAGAAAAATAATATATTTTCAAGATCTTTTTTTTCTAATTATTTCATGAATTCCAACGAAGTGGACACCCAGAACAAAGAATTTACTAAATTTTCAGAAAATCAAATCGAAGAAGACTCCACTTATGCAAGTAATTGGGTTGATTATAAAGTTAATAATTCGAAAAAAATGAACAGAAAATTAGCTTGGATTGAAGCAACTTCAAATGAATTTGATTTTCGAAAAAATTGTTTTTTCAAACAAAAAATTTGGTATCAAACTGAAAAAAATTCGATTGAAAACTATCTTAATTTATCTATTTATCGACACAGATCAGTCCCCTATGAGTCAATTAGTTTAATACCTCGTTCTGTAACTCGGACCTTATCCAAGTTCAAGTTGGAATTGACAAATAAATCAACTGTATTGGTACAAAATGAGTTTGATCTAGCCAAAAATCAAGCCTCCGTTTCTCTTCAATACATTTGGTTATCTGTTCTACTATCTCTTTTTTTTCGAGTCGCAATAAAACACTGGTTTTTAGAACCATGGATCCGAAGGTGGTGGAACATACTTCAAATACAAGTTTTTCTAAACTCTCTTCAAGAAGAAAAGGCTTTGAAGCAACTCCGAGAAGGGGAAGCATTACTATGGTTAAACGATATAATCGGAAATTTGTCTGATAGACAGTTTCAAAATTTTGATGCAGCTGTATGTAATGAGACTACAAAATTAGCTATGATGTATAACGAACCAAATATTCAATTAATTCTACAGCTAGTAACCAATACAATTAGCTTGACTTTTTTAGTTTTTCTATTTCTGTCGGGGCGAAAGAGACTCGCGGTTTTAAATTCCCGGATTCAAGAATCATTTTATAGTTTAAATGATACAATGAAGGCTTTTTTCATTCTTCTACTAACTGATTTATGTGTAGGGTTTCACTCACCCCATGGTTGGGAAATACTTGTAGTATCGTTTTTCAAACAGTTTGGCTTGATTCCTAATAAATATGTAATTTCTTGTTTTGTTTCAACCTTTCCAGTTCTTTTAGATACGGTTTTCAAGTATTGGATCTTTCGGCATTTAAATCGAACATCTCCCTCAATTGTAGTAACTTATCATACAATGGGTGAATGACAACCATTTGAATTGAACTATTTATAGTATAGTGAGATAGATAAGCTATCCCTGCATCGAATTAAGATAATGTATTCCCCGGGTCATTCTTTATCTTTTCTCATCCGATCAAAAAAAAAAAGAAAGGAATAACAATAAGGAAAGAATTAGGAAAAGAAATTCTTGGCATTTTGTAATGTCACAGCCTGTTTGTACAACTAATTAAGACTAATCATTAACCTATGCAAACAATACTTATAAATAAATGGTTGAAGAAATGGTGGATTTCAGCACTCGTAGTTTTGATCAGTTTTGGTAAAATGAGCTATCCATCTATATCAAATGCATATCCGATTTTTGCTCAACAGAACTACGAAAATCCCCGCGAAGCAACAGGTCGTATTGTATGTGCCAATTGTCATTTAGCCAAGAAACCTGTTGATATTGAGGCCCCACAATCCGTCCTTCCTGATACTGTATTCGAAGCAATTGTTAAGATTCCTTACGACACGCAGATAAAACAAGTACTGGCGAATGGAAAAAAGGGGGGATTAAATGTTGGAGCCGTACTCATTTTACCTGAAGGATTTAAATTAGCTCCCCCCGACCGCATTCCAGCCGAAATTAAGGAAAAATTAGGAAGATTATCGTTTCAAAGTTATCGACCTGGTAAGGACAATATTATTGTTGTTGGCCCAGTACCTGGAAAACTATACAACGAAATCGTATTTCCAATTCTCTCACCAAATCCTGATACTAATAAAGATGTTCATTTTTTGAAATACCCTATTTATGTAGGAGGAAATAGAGGAAGAGGACAAATCTATCCGGATGGAAGCAAAAGTAACAACACCGTTTATACTGCTTCAGTGACAGGACAGGTCAAAAAGGTGGTTCGAAAAGAAAAGGGTGGATATGAAATTACCATTGATAATTCATCTGAAAATCGTGAAGTTATTGATATTGTACCACCCGGTCCCGAGCTTATCGTTTCAGAAGGTGAATCCGTCAAAGCAGATCAGCCATTAACTAATAACCCTAATGTAGGAGGCTTTGGGCAGGGAGAAGTCGAAATCGTATTACAAGATCCATTGCGGGTCCAAGGTCTTCTAGTTTTCTTTGCATCGGTTCTTTTAGCACAGATTTTTCTTGTGCTTAAAAAGAAGCAGTTTGAAAAAGTTCAATTAGCAGAAATGAATTTTTGAGGACACGCTCTTTTTTCTTTCTTCAAACTCCTTCCACATTGCTAAACGATCTGTATCTTTCATCTAATCTTGCTTAAAACAAAAAGATTTTTAGACTTTAATAATTTTTGGGTGTTCCAAATTTAGATGTAATTTCTAAGTAAGGAGTAACAGTGGTTCAATCAATTTTTCTACACGTGTTTCGTTTGTGTTTTAAAAGACGAGAGAGTCCACATAAATGAAAATGACGTGTCGAGATCTAAAAATCCGTATGTGATATCTACGTCACTTTGTAGATTTTGGGTAGCATCGGTAGTGGCTAACACGCACTACTGTTGCTATCCAATTTTACTTGTTGATTCAATCAATGTCTTTTTCTGTCCATAGTGTAAGCTTTCTTGGTTCCGTTCAAAAAGGCTAAATCAATAATCGGAAAAAAAAAACTGGGATTCAATAAAAACAAAAATTTATAGGATTTTTTGAAAATACTAAATAAAGAGTAAGTACGTAATAATTAATAAAAATGACCAATTTCCTTTTTTGTGTTGATTACAGGCTGTGTCTATATATAGCCTATCTATATATAATTAATTAAATATATTATATTAAAAAAAATAGGTGATGTAAAAAAGAAACACTTTTTCTTAGTTTGAGTGCTGCTAATTCAACTCCCAATTTATTTATTCCTTTGTGAAAAAAGAAATTAATTATTTTTTTTTCTCTACTCGAAAAAAAAATCTTTTACAAAGAGAAAAAAAAAATGATATGTTCAATTGTGAAATCATGTATTAATAACTCACATGTCTAATATCAATTCATTGGAATTTGAACAATGAATATGTGTTGAGTAAACCATTTTTTTCTTCCCCTTTGATTAAGTAATTAAAGAGAGAAGAAAAAACGGAAACTTCACTTGTGGGATTCAACATACTTTTCTTTTTCTGCTTCGCAATTGAAACAAGAAAAATTTTTTGCTGATTATTTGTCGATTGATATCAATCGTTCTCAAAGAGATGATCCTAACCCTGAATAAGCTCCGTAAAAAAATATACCTGACAAACCTATAACAAGTGTACCTGCTACAGTACCTACTAACCACAAAGGAACTCTTCCAGTGGTATTTGCCATCTTCCGCGCCTCCTTCTTCCCGCTCGTTTTCCTTTAGCTGTCACGACTCTAGACATAAACAGTCACAAATAATTAGGATCTTGATTGTTTTCAGAAAATTTTGTTTAATTTCTAATTAAAGAAGTAATTAGAAAATGAAACAGCAAGTACAAAAATAAGCAATAATCCCCAATAAAGGCTTGTACGATTCAATTCTACGCTCTGTTTATTTGGATTTGGTTGTGTCATAGATTCAGGGCTCACTAAAAACTATCTCTGAATAAATTGCGTAGCTGATATAGATCCCAAAAAGAAAACCGTAGGTATAGCTAATCCATGGACAGCCAACCATCTAACAGTAAAAATTGGATAAGTTTTATCTAAAGCCATTGGTTTCTCCTAAAAGGATTTCGTAAATGCATCAACTTGTTCTAATGAGTCGAAGCGACCAGTTATTAAAGGAACTTCTTGTCGACTCTCTGAAAAATATTCATTTGGTCGGGGGCTTCCAAAAACATCGTAAGCTAAACCTGTACTTACAAACAACCAGCCTGCAATAAACAGGGAGGGTATCGTAATGCTGTGGATGACCCAATATCGAATACTAGTAATAATGTCGGCAAAGGGACGTTCTCCTGTGTTCCCAGACATGTTTAACTCCGTATCTATCTTGTAATACTATCCTAGAAAGAATAGATTATTTCCCGAATCTATTAGTCAAAAGGAAAAAATGGGGAATAATAAAACCTTTTGAGTCTTAAATGAACAGGAAGTAATTAAATTAGGTTGTCACTTTTTTACCCAGGGCAGATTCAACATATACTGGGTCAGTATAGCTATTTCAACTACTATGCGGCAAGATTACTATCTATGGAATTCATATTATATTTATGACTTAAAATTTTATTTAATTAAGACGCTATTGCCAAAAGCACCATACAAGTCATAAATACTAAATAAATTGAAAACTACAAAGATGTGACTTTTTTGAAAAAAAAATAAAATAAAAAGAAACTAAAAAAAACTTGTTCAAATCTAACCTAGGAGATTGAAAAAAAAGAACTTTGATTCAAGGATTGTGAATGATAAACTACTCAAGAAAGTCAAAAATTCATCTGTTAGATAACTTGGTATTCAGATTTATGCTCACTCTATTAACCTACTTTGTTTTCTTGATACTCGCACTAATGTTGACTTTAATATTATTTATTGGATTGAACAAGATTCAGATTTTGTAAATTTTTTGGCAAACAAAATAAAAGGGAGAATAGAAACAAATTAGGGTCTTTTACGCTACGGGCGGCTCTTACTAATCTGTTGTACTTATCAATGATTAATTTTTAATGAATACGTCAATTCAATTAAATATTTTTTGGTAAGTATTTATCAAACTAAACGCGCATTTACAAATTGAAATGGTTGAAGCATTACTATCTGGAATTGTTTTAGGCCCGATCCCAATAACCCTAGCTGGATTATTTGTAACCGCATATTTACAATATCGGCGGGGTGATCAATTAGATATTCGATAAACCTTAGTTCATATTTCATTGTTTTTTGAGGAAAAAATTTATTTAGGCAAACAAAAACGGCACTACATGTTTTTTTTGTTAACGAAAACAACTCATTCTAGTCCCAAATTCATTTGACTAGATTACATATTTATTAGTAGAGCATTTTATGGATCAAGGTTAGTATATAAAATACACGCCCTGTAGGATTCGAACCTACGACATTGGGTTTTGGAGACCCACGTTCCACCGGACTGAACTAAGGGCGCTTATTCTTTTTGGGAGATAAAATGAAATGAAATAGTTGACGTGTCGATGTCAGAAAAAAAAATAACAGGAAAAAATCTTATCTATCTATATAGATAGATAAGATTTTACTCAAAAGAAACATGAAACTTGACTGAGTCAAATAAAATAATTATATGATTTTCGTAATTGATCAATATATATAAAATAGGGATGACGGGATTTGAACCTGCGACATTTTGTACCCAAAACAAACACGCTACCAAGCTGCGTCACATCCCTATTAAAATTCATTTGCGATCAATCTTATCTGTTCTTCGTTGTTTTATTATTTGATTATAATAGTTATCCGCAGCTATTGGCTACAACCAACAAAAAAATGTATTTTTTTTCTTAAAAGAAAAATTTGATTGTAAATGTAAACACATGATTTGAATAAAAATAATAAAAAATGCAACTAAAAACTAGTAGGTAAAAAAAAAATAGTAATTTAAGTGAAGGAGGATTCTAATGCAACATGTAAAAGTATATCTTTCTACGGCCCCTGTTATAGCTACAATATGGTTCGTTTTGTTGGCTGGTTTACTGATAGAAATAAATCGATTTTTTCCAGATGCGTTATTATTTCCATTTTTTTAATTTTCCTTCCTATCAACTTGAAATAATTGTATAACACTAATAAATAAAACTAGTAGGTAAAAAAAAATAATAGTAATTTTTCTTTATTACGCATTTATTGATTATCCTTTCACACGTAGTTGACTCATATTATTTTCTTTTTTTTAGTATGGATCTACGCGAGACCCCACTCTCCCTTCAAAAAAAAAAGGGAAATTAATTAGATTAGATTTGATTTTATGGCCAAAAGTAAAGATGTGAGAATAACAATTGCGTTGGAATGTCAAAACTGTACTCAGAAAGAACTTGGTAGTAAGTCCACAGGAGGTATTTTGCGATATACTACACGTAAAAATCGTCGTAACACACCTACTCGACTTGAATTGAAAAAGTATTGTTCTTCTTGTCACAAGCACACGTTACACAAAGAATCAAGAAAATAAAAAAAAAAAAAAAGAATATTTTCATTGGTTGAGAAAAAGGAAATTATCGAGACCAAGACTAGTATGTCGTATGTATTCACAGTTCAAAAACAATATATATATATATTATGAATAAATCTAGACGTTCTTCTCGTAGACGTTCTCCGTCTATCCGTTCGGATGAGACTATTGATTATAAGAATATAAGCCTACTTCGTAGATTCGTAAGTGAGCAGGGAAAAATCTTATCAAGACGAATGAATAGATTAACCTCGAAACAACAGCGTTTAGTAGCTACTGCTGTAAAAAGAGCCCGTATCTTGGCCTTGTTGCCTTTTTCAAATAACGAAATTTAGATAAATAAAAATTTTTTATTCCTAGTAGATTTAGCAATTTTAGAAAATTTAAGGATTGAATTCAATTCAAAAAAATTTTGTTGATTTAAAGCAATATTTCCAGTATAGTCCATCCTTCTAATTTTTTTTGTTCCCCAGCTGCGGGGCAGAAAAGTCTGCAAATCAAATTTGCCTCTCCGACTTGTTTTTTACGGAGAGGCTTATTAATCTTACCCGTTTATCAACTTTTTTTTTCGTTCACTTCTTCTATGATCTTAAGAAAAGAGTAAGCATCTAAGGTAGCTACTTGGGCGAGTATCTTGCAATTTAAAAGAACTCGGTTCTTATAGAAATCGTGAATCAATCCACTGTGAGTACTTCCATATCTCCGTGCTACTGCATTAATCCGAGCAATCCACAAACGACGTAAGGTTCTTTTTTTATTTTTTCTATCTACATAAGCACGAGTTAAGGCCTTTTGTTTCTGCTGTGTTGCTGTTCTAAATAATCTTGAATGAGCGCCTCGAAAACCAGATGCGAAGTCAAGAATATTTTTGCGATACTTTCGGGCTACGGATCCTCTTTTTACTCTGGTCATTATACGTATAGCCTCACAAAAAATTCATTTTTTTTTTTATTAATAAATAGAAAAGAAATTATATTTACTTTTGTGGCCACCTACCTTAGAATAGAAGAAAAAATTGACTTGCATTTTTTACTTCAAACTGTTTATTTAGGCCAGGAGAATATGCGCTAGACTGCGTATTCTTTGAACTTGAAAATTTTAGTTTTTTTTTTCTATTTTTATCTCATGTAAGAATTAGAAATTCCGGTGGCTTTTGCTACTCCGGCTTTCCCTTCTATAAGTCATTTGATCTTTTTCTTTCGTTGCCTACCGCTCAGAAAGAAATTGTACTAAAATTGTTACAGATTCCAAAGTTTCTGTGGTTAATTCCTTTTGGCAGTTGGATCCCTCCTATATACCGGAGTTGAAATTTTTTTTTTCCAAAAAATTAAAATTAGGAAAATAAAACTATTTACTGTTGGCGGGTTGTACAATCCCCAATATTTTTTTTTTTTACCTCAGCCTATTAAGATTAAATGTGGATAAAGACTTTTTTATTCCATGATTAGCCTTTAGACAAAAAACTATGTATAGTAGCGGTATTTTATGTCGGAAGTTAGCAAAAGAAAGGGCTGATCCGTAACGTAATTGTTACCGCCAAAATTTTATTGGCGAGATAGGATAGAAATCTTAATATCATCGGCCTAATTTCGTTTAATAAGTCGATTTTATTCTTATCGATTTTTTTTCGTTCCAAATTAAAAAGATCGGGTTTGCACCGATTTTAACCACAAATTGCTATTTCCTAGTGAAATAGTTGGATTTTGTATATATTTTCATTTCTTTGGTAGATTCTTCTGCATCCTTTATCCCCAAAGATATTAGGTTTCTAATCCAAACAAGTCACACATACACCCTAGTACACACCCCCCGACGCTGGGGACACCCCCGAAGAGCAGGGGATTTTGTTCCACCAACTAATGGTTGTCTTGCTTTTCTAATAAGTTGCTGATTTGTTGGCACGCTCAAAAACGCAGAAGATTTTTTATACGGTTTGAAATATTCTTGACCAGGCAGCAAGATTCTTCACATTGATTTTTTTTTATACTTTTTATGTTGGAAGAAAATGGGGGGGGGAGGGTTAATAAGTTTCTCAACAGTTAAACGACAAAAGAAAACTTGAATTCAAAAAAGATTTATCTTTGCTTTATTGCATTTATTTTTTAGTTCACAGATTTTTTTTTTTAGCGTGAAACATTTTCTAGTGCAACAAGATCTACAATACCATAATTATGGGCTTCTTCTGCTGATAAAAAAACGTCTCTTTCCATATCTTCAGAAATTATCCACAGGGGTTTACCAGTTCTTTGGGCATAAATTTTCGTTATACAATCACGTAATTTTGATGCTTCTTCTGCTTCCATGACACATTCTCCGGCTTGTCCGTCATAATATGAACTAGCAGGTTGATGAATCATCACCCTGATTAGGTGACTCCAACTAAGTAAGTCTAACCGTACAAGCAAATATTTTTGCATACGGCTACCTCAAAAAAAAGGATCAACACATCCCGTTCGAGTTAATTTTTTTTTTTTAAGTATCAAAATATCAGTTGGACGTTTAAATTATCATTTATTTGTTGGAACTTCACTCTTTATCCTGCATGGAAAGTGGTTCACCTTTTTCTATCATCCTTCCTTTCAAAGTACTATGATGATTCTGTTATTTTTGTTCATTTTCAATCCCAAAGTTTGTTATGTATCCCCTCGATGGACAAAAGAATCGAAACCATTAAATTTGAAATTTTTATTTTTTTTTTCATCTACATTCTGTAGATCCACTAAGTCTATAACCTATGACGCTAAGATATATTGTGATCTTTAATGACGACAAATCTTATAACCTGAGCTAAAAGATTTATATTGATTCTTTTTCCTTGCTTAGTACTCTTGTGATTTCCTTCCGGATTAAAAAGTGTTAAGTACTAAGATTGATTGTCATGCTATTGTTACTTTTTGATTTGAGCGAAGACAAAAACCTATAATTCATACAAATCAATGGCGCGAAGCGTGGGGCAGTGCTATACGTCTAGTAATTTCTCCTCCAACCAGAATGAAAGATCCCATTGAAGCAGCAAGGCCCATGCAAATTGTATGTACATCTGGTACAACATATTGCATTGCATCATAGATAGATATTCCGGGTAATACCGCTCCACCAGGAGAATTTATATACAAGTACATATCTTTTTCTTGGTTTTCACTATTTAGATACATCATAATACCAATAAGTTGATTGGCAATTTCGTCATCCACTTGTTGACCAAGAAAAAGAAGCCTTTCCCGATAAAGCCGGTTGATCGGGATAGGATCGTGCAAATTTCATTTTCTCTTTTTATCCCCCCCTTTCAAACCGTGTAGGTCTCGTTAAAAACACACGGCTCTGGTGGCTTCCACGTTGTAAGAGAAAAAGAAAACGAATTCAAAAAACACAAGAAAGTGATAATTTTTTCTTTTACATGTTTTTAAACTCGTTCAAACGAGGTAATCCCGCTTTTTCTTGTTCAAATTTGTCTGGTACGTTTTTTTTACACATCTTGAACTACGTTGTAACTGGCAGTTGGCACACTAATTGTGTGTGCTAATCTATTTATTACTCGACCAGTACATTTCAGTTTACAATTGAGGCCTCTGAATGCAAACAATCTTTAGGCTCATCTTCTACCCCAAAGGGGAGTTTTGAACGCCACCTGCACATATGGAACAAGTAGTTTTCCTTCCCTTTCTTATTAATAAATAAAATAAAACTAGGAATCTATAAAAAAAAATTTTTGTTTTAAGTGTTATTTATTTCATACCTTTTTTTTTCTGTTACGATTGATTTTTGGGATAAAGTAACCGGGGCCTAGAATAGATAGTACCTGTTCATCACAACTAGCCATGGACTCTGACAGCTAATACTTTTTTTTTTATTGTCAGATTAGATTTTGCTCCCACATTTGATTTCAGATAAAGTGAGTAAAAATAAATCAGTTACAAAAAAAAAATAGCGGAAAGTCTCCATCCACCGAGCTCAGCATATCTAACAAGTCGCACTATATGTCAACCCAAACTGCATCCTCTTCTCCAGGTAGGCGAAAGGGCACTTTTGGAACACCAATTGGCATGTAATAATTATCAAAACAAATTTATTATCTCATAATTGGGGTCGTAAGTAAAAAAAATTGCATTGAAATTAGCTTGTATTTTTTTTTTATTATAACACATTTGATCAAAACGGTACATAGGTTCCTGAACTCGGAATTTTAGCATATTTGAATTACGATGGGACCAATCTCCCCATTGTTATACAAGTAATGGTGATGATAGAATATCCATGCCTTCATTCTTATCTTAAAGAGACTCCAACAAAAAATTGGTTGGTAGACTAGTAAAAACAGATATGTTCTTTTGCACAGTCAAAAAAAAAAATGGAGGATTAGAAAGAGAAGAAAATGTTTTTCATTAAATAACGGGTGCAAATACTGGTACCTGTTCTTTTCTCTGTATATATATTGATTTAATAACGAACCAAAATATCTTTTTTCTGTTCAAGTAACTAAGAAACTTTATTTTCTTTTTCTCAAATAAGATGTAGCGAGCCTCCATTGCAAGAAAGTTATATGGTGATCATTTATCTCCTGTATCCAAAAAAGGGGTTTTTATGGGTTTGCCTTGGTATCGCGTTCACACCGTCGTATTAAATGATCCGGGTCGGTTAATTTCCGTGCATATTATGCATACTGCTTTGGTCTCTGGTTGGGCGGGCTCAATGGCTTTATATGAATTAGCTGTCTTTGACCCGTCTGATCCCGTTCTTGATCCTATGTGGCGACAGGGTATGTTTGTTATTCCATTTATGACACGTATCGGAATAACTAAATCATGGGGGGGTTGGAGTATTACAGGAGAGACTGCCACAGATGCAGGTATCTGGAGTTATGAAGGCGTAGCCGCAGCTCATATCATATTATCTGGTCTGCTGTTTCTAGCCGCTATATGGCACTGGGTTTATTGGGACCTGGATCTGTTTCGGGATGATCGTACAGGAAAGCCATCACTAGATTTACCAAAAATTTTTGGAATTCACCTATTTCTTTCAGGAGTACTTTGTTTTGCCTTCGGAGCGTTTCATGTAACTGGTTTGTTTGGTCCTGGTATTTGGGTATCAGACCCTTACGGATTAACCGGAAAAGTCGAACCTGTAGATCCCGCTTGGGGGGCTGAGGGATTTGATCCCTTTATTCCGGGGGGAATAGCCTCGCATCACATAGCGGCCGGAGTGTTAGGCATATTGGCCGGACTGTTTCATCTTAGCGTTCGTCCTCCTCAGAGATTATACAAAGCGCTACGTATGGGAAATGTTGAAACCGTATTGTCTAGTAGCATCGCTGCGGTATTTTTTGCTGCTTTTGTGGTTTCCGGCACCATGTGGTACGGCTCTGCTGCCACTCCGATTGAACTATTTGGTCCTACCCGCTATCAATGGGATCAGGGATATTTCCAACAGGAAATAGAAAAAAGAGTACGATCCGGAGAAGCTGAAAATCTGAGTCTATCGCAAGTTTGGTCAAAGATCCCGGAAAAATTAGCTTTCTATGATTACATCGGCAATAACCCCGCAAAAGGCGGGTTGTTTAGAGCAGGTGCAATGGACAACGGAGATGGTATAGCTGTTGGTTGGCTGGGTCATGCTGTTTTTAAGGATAAGGAAGGACATGAGCTGTTTGTCCGCCGTATGCCGACCTTTTTTGAAACATTTCCAGTTGTATTGGTTGATGGAGAAGGTATAGTAAGAGCTGATGTACCATTCAGACGGGCGGAATCAAAATACAGTGTGGAGCAAGTAGGTGTAACCGTAGAATTTTATGGCGGTGAATTAGATGGTGCTAGCTTTAGTGATCCTGCCACAGTGAAAAAGTATGCTAGGCGCGCCCAATTAGGCGAAATTTTCGAATTTGATCGCGCTACTTTAAAGTCAGACGGTGTTTTTAGAAGTAGTCCGAGAGGGTGGTTCACTTTTGGACACACCACATTTGCTCTCATTTTCTTCTTTGGTCACATTTGGCATGGCGCAAGAACTCTATTTAGAGACGTTTTTGCTGGTATTGATCCTGATTTGGACGCCCAAGTTGAATTTGGTGCATTCCAGAAGTTAGGAGATCCAAGTACTAAAAGACAAGCTGTTTGATAATGTTTGTTATAAAATTCAATGAAAACCAATCAGATAATCCCTCTTTCACTCTTTATTTACTCTAACTATTGATTGATATTATCTGAATTGAAAAGAATTTTCGTATACATCCAATGAATCTGTTCAAATGAAAAATTCTAACTAAATTGAGTCCGATGAAAAAAAAATAACATTCTACAGACAGAGATTCTACATCTAGTATGAAAGATATTTTTTAAAACACCAATTTATTGCCAAATCCATGGAAGCACTGGTTTACACATTTCTGTTGGTAGCCACTTTAGGAATAATATTTTTTGCCATTTTTTTCCGAGAACCTCCAAAAGTACCTACTAAAGGAAAATAGAAGGAAAAAAATAAATAGAAATATCTCTGTATATATGTATATATATATACAGACATTTATTTAACAAGTAGAGTTTGTTGCTTTGGAAAAGAAAATAAATATATATGATTAAAATAATTGTAGTTAGATAGGGACCTTCCCTCCAAAAATTGGCAAGGAAGGTCTCTTGATCTGTCTACTCTTCATGTTCCTCAAAAGGATCTCTTAATTCATTGGACGGTTGACCAAAAGCGGTATATAGGGCATAACCTGTGAAGCTTATAAGTGAACAGGATATAAAGATAGCTACCAAAGTTGCAGTTTCCATTGCCATGTAACCCAATATATTTTCATTTCTACTCGGTATAGTAGTATACAAAGTCAGCAAAATTCAACCAGTTGAGTAAATTTTATGGCTACAAAAGTTATTAATGAAACTCCTAGGAGTAAACCTAAAGTTAGTTCTTTGGGAATTATTTTAAAACCGCTTAACTCAGAATATGGAAAAGTTGCTCCCGGCTGGGGGACTACCCCCTTAATGGGTTTTTTCATGGCTCTTTTTGCCGTATTTTTAGTTACGATCTTAGAAATTTATAATTCCTCTGTTTTGTTGGATGGTATCTCGGTTAGCTGGTAAATAACCTGTAAAAAGTCCCTTAGCCTAAAACAGTAGCAGCGGCTAAGAACTTGTAAAAAAAAAGAATAACAATAAGTCAAAAGGTAGTTCAATTGCGTAAACTTTTATTTTGAATTTTTCACTATATTGACAATATGGGTGTGTGACTCGTTGAATTAATCCGGTCCAACAAGTAGAGACTACTTACTTTGTTTATTTGAACAATAAGTCTTTTTAATCACATCACTGTTTCGCCGAGTATCACCTTGATTGGTTCGTACTCGAAACGCGAAGAAGAGATACTTCTTGAGAAAATTCAAACTAGGATTAAATTGTACCAATTTACGGATTAAATTTTGTAATGATTTTGTCTGGTAGGTACTGGTGACTCATTTAGGAGTCATAAAATTACTAATGAAAGACTTCTTGACCAGTTTTTTTTCTTTTCTCGATTTGAAAAAAGGTTTAAAGAAAAATATATATATATATATATATTCCGAACTTATCCTTATGGTTTGGTCGGTTTCAAATAAACGGTGATAGTAAGAAAACTGACTGGTACCCATTAGGTCTTCTTAAATACCAATGAAGTATTTTTCGAAGTATAGTAAAAATCTACGGTTTTTTAATTATTCAAAGAATCAGATTAGAACGAGTTAATCTTTATTCATTTATGGATCCCAACTTTATTTTGATGTTTCGGGATAAATACATTGATAAGACGAAAAGATTTCCCAAGACGCTAATACTACTGAATTTTCAATAAGTAGAAGCTAACATGAGATTAAAGCGAAATTCTGTAGTTTTTGGAGGAGCTTAAATGCTACTTCCTATCCTCCATCAAGAAGAAAATTAAACATACTGATGGTGGGTTGTGACGTTCCAATTTTTTTGACAATTCGGAATGGACAATGACTTTTGAACAAAAAATTAATTTCGTTCAAGCTGTGTGAGATAAAATTCTCATGTGCAGTTTATGAAGAGGGAGTCATCGTCATAAAGGCTTACCTATCTTGCTAAAGTATATGATTGGTTTGAAGAGCGCCTGGAAATTCAGGCGATTGCTGATGATATTACTAGTAAATACGTTCCTCCACATGTGAATATTTTCTACTGTTTGGGTGGAATTACGCTGACCTGCTTCTTGGTTCAGGTGGCTACCGGTTTTGCTATGACCTTTTATTACCGTCCGACTGTTACAGAAGCTTTTTCTTCGGTTCAATACACAATGACTGAGGTAAACTTTGGATGGCTTATCCGTTCTGTTCACCGTTGGTCAGCAAGTATGATGGTATTAATGATGATTTTACATGTATTTCGCGTCTATCTGACTGGTGGATTCAAGAAGCCCCGTGAATTGACATGGGTTACTGGGGTAATTCTAGCTGTATTAACTGTGTCTTTTGGTGTAACTGGATATTCCTTACCCTGGGATCAAATTGGTTATTGGGCTGTGAAAATTGTAACAGGTGTACCCGAAGCGATTCCTTTGATAGGATCTTCAGTAGTAGAATTATTGCGAGGAAGTGTAAGTGTCGGACAATCCACATTGACTCGTTTTTATAGTTTGCATACGTTTGTATTGCCACTTCTTACTGCCGTTTTTATGTTAATGCATTTCTCAATGATCCGTAAACAAGGTATTTCAGGTCCCTTATAATCAATTACTAAGTTCTACTATGTATCAATAGAAAAGCACAGATTCTCCTTCCTTTATTTATTTTTTTAAACAAATAATTGTTCTGTTGCCGCAAAAACTTACTTTACTACAGATAGGAAGTTACTGAGCGGATTGATATATCATCCCGAATTTATGGGATGACACAATTGATACGTTCGAAAAAAAAAATTGGATTATGGGAGTGTGTGACTCGTCGCAAAAAACTTCTGTAGGCTACGCAGAAATCACGTTTGATACTGCTATTGTATCTCCCCTCCAACTTTTTTTTGGTCTCTTTGGGATTAAAATAAAATAGAAACTTGGGTGGAAAAACATCTTTCTCGTACTGAGAAAGTTGTTTGGAGAATGTTTTCCATGATCAAATCAAAATAAATAAAAGGCCTCATCAAACCCCAGTCTAGCAAAATATTATGTAGAATTTGTTCATACTACGGTTTTCATTTTATACGATGCATACATTTCTTTTGTATCAGTTATCAAAGAGAATGGTTGCAGCCATAGCCGCCGGGGTAAAAAAACGATCTAAAGAAAAATGGTTGGCCAAAAAACGTAACGAGTTGAAAATTTATACGGGTCAAAGTTAATTGACTATCTCATACAACAAAAAAATTGGGAATGAGAAAATATCTAACGTATAAAAACAAGATAATCCGCAAAGCTTTGTTCAAAATGCTGATTCGGATAAAAAGCCACACCGTGAAATAACTCCTTTTTGCGTTTTTCCTTGTTTCATCTTGCAAGATGTGCAAGCGAGGAGTAGGCTCGAGCCGTATGAGAATAAATTCTCACGTTCGATTCTTCTGGGGGAGTGAAGAGTTCATCCCAACAACAAAAAAACCTGATTTGAACGATCCTGTTCTGCGAGCAAAATTAGCTAAAGGTATGGGACATAACTATTATGGCGAGCCTGCTTGGCCTAACGATCTTTTATATATATTTCCGGTAGTAATTTTGGGAACTATTGCTTGTACCGTGGGTTTGGCCGTTCTGGAACCATCAATGATTGGTGAACCAGCAAATCCATTTGCAACTCCCTTGGAAATATTACCTGAGTGGTATTTTTACCCCGTATTTCAAATACTTCGCACAGTACCAAATAAATTACTAGGTGTTCTTTTAATGGCATCGGTGCCTGCAGGCTTATTGACTGTACCTTTTCTTGAAAATGTCAATAAATTTCAAAATCCGTTTAGACGCCCAGTAGCTACAACAGTTTTTGCAATTGGCACCGCGGTTGCTATCTGGTTAGGTATCGGGGCAACATTACCCATCGAGGTATCTCTAACCTTGGGTTTATTTTAGTTTTTTTTCTTTTAATTCGTTACAACAAACCTGAAAATAGTTAGATCACGTCTAGGGGATAACTGCTACATAGCAAGATTTCCCTAGACTAATTTGTTTTCGAATGGATCAAGATAATTATTCATGGGGTATTCATTTTTCTTTGTTTTTGTTCACATTCTAATTTCTTCGTTGTTTTGTTGTTTCTAACACTTACTTACTTTCTACGCCGTTATTAATTACTATGTGAAACCTTAGTTTGAAAAAGTAAAAACCACGATAAAAAAAAAATAAAAATATATTTTTTTAGTTCTATTAATAGACATGATTATGTTGATGATTATTTTTACGTGATAGTTTCTTTTTTGTTAGGTAATTCTTTGCCAAAGCGTTCCCACAAGGCTTTGGAAACTTGATCTACAGATTTTTGTCCAAAGTTTTTAATTCGTGATAAATCTTCTCGACTATAATTAAGCAAATCAGCAATTGTGTGTATTTCAGATCTTTTAAGACAATTAAAAGCTCTGGCTGGTAATTCTAATTGGTCAATAAACGTCTCAAAAAGCGTTTGCTCTAGTTTACTCGTGTTATTAAATTGCAACTGCCGAGATGTTGATTCCGTTGCAATGATAATAGAATCTTCCTTGCTTTTGAATGAAGATCCATCTTCAATAATGGTCAACAAAGGATTTAATAACTCTATTAGTTTCTTTGAAGCTTCGCTAAGTGCTTCATGAGGTGTCAAACTACCATTAGTCCATATTTCCATGAATGAGATTTCTTGCGTCGCTCTACCGTTGTCAAAAAGATGGATACTATAATTTACGTTTTGGACAGGCATAAATACAGCATCAATGACAAATTGTCCATCTTTGTATTTCTCTGGTTTCTCTATACGATATCCACGGTCTTTTTCAATTTTTAATTCGATATGTAAAGATATTGGTTGGGTAATAGTAGTTACATATTGTGAATTGTCAATTATTTTGACACAAGATGGTAATAAAGTATCACCCGCAGTTACTACTTTCGGACCCGTTACAGATAAAAAACCTTCTTGAATATCATTAGAATCGCTCTTAAGTACAATCTCTTTTAGATTTACTAAAACATCATGTATTGTCTCTTGAAGACCCATTATTGTAGAATACTCGTGCACAACTTTGTGAAACTTTGCCCGCGTGATGCTTGACCCTCTAACCTCTTGCAGCAAGGCTCTACGTATGGCAGTTCCCACAGTACTAGCTTGGCCTCTCTGAAAGGGAGATATGGCAAAACGACCATATTGAAGCCGCTTATTTTCCGTCTTTGATTCAAGGCATTTCCATTGAATTTGTTGTTGAGAAATCAACCTTTCATTCTTAAACATAAAGAAATTTCCTTTTTTCAATTTTCTTTTTTACTATTGTTTAAACTCGTCTTTTTCTAGGGGGCCTGCACCCATTATACGGCATAGGAGTCACGTCGCGCACGAAAATGATAACTATGCCACTTCTTCGAATAGCCCGTAAAGCGGTATCTCTACCCGGTCCGGGTCCGTTCATCATTACTTCTACCTGTTTCATACCCCGATCTATTGATGCTCTAATCGCAGTTTCGGCCGCAGCTTGTGCAGCGAATGGTGTACTTTTGCGTGTTCCTTTGAATCCGCAGGCACCCGCGGAGCACCAAAGGATTACTTGGCCTCGAACATCCGTAACGGTAATGATAGTGTTATTAAAACTTGCTTGGATGTGAATGACTCCTTTTTGAACGTTGCGTTTCCCTTTACGTGAGCGAATTTTATTTGAATTGTTTAACATAATTAATTTGATTTACCTTTTTTGTTTGTGGAGATTGTAAAACGATTAATTGAAAATTATATATAGATATATAGATAATTTTTTTTTATCCTTGTCTCTGTTTATGTTTTGAGTTGCAACAAATAACCATGATTCGTCCACGTCTACGAATTAGTCGACATTTTTCACAAATTTTGCGAATGGAAGCGCGAATTTTCATATCTACAACCTTAAATTAATTGATTGATAAAGTTACTTATTGAAAATATTTTTTTTTTCAGTTCATTCAAATGGAAAAAAAGTGAGGAATATTTAATCTATATCTAAATCAAGATTTATTGACTATTGCTTGTATGTTTGTTCCTGAGACGATAGATAATACGTCCCTTCGTAAGATCGTAAGGACTTAATTCAACTTTGACTCTATCTCCTGGTAGTATTCTTATATAACTGCGTCGAATCCTTCCTGATATATGAGTTAATACTTGACATCCATTATCCAAACAGACTCGAAACATGGCATTGGGAAGAGATTCGGTAACAGTACCCTCTATGTCAATGAGATTTTGTTTCTTTATCATTCGAAATAAATAGACCTCCTTAAAATTAACTGAATTATAGATTTCTTACAAAACGTTATTACAATTTATTTCAAAGCATATTATCCTTTTATTTTAGTTTTGTTTCTCAATTAATTAGTTACCAAACATTGCATAAAATTTCCCCCCCAATTTTTTGTTGTCGGGCTTCCCGATCTGTCAAAAGGCCACAAGATGTCGATAAAATAGCAATTCCCATACCCCCCAAAATTTTTGGTATATTTTTACCATCATAATAAACTTTAAGACCAGGTTTGCTAATGCTTTTTATTTCTGTGATGTAAGGTTCCTTTTTTCTTCCAAAATACTTGAGTCTTATATCCAAGAAATCTTTTTTATTTTCTCTATGCTCCGTAACACTTTTTAGAAAACCTTCTGCAAGTAAAATTTGTACGATATTTTTAGTCATTTTAGTAGCAGGTATTCTTATCATAGCTTTTTTTTTTGTATTTGCATTTCTTATCGCAGTAATTGTGGTGGAAATGGCGTCATTATTCATGAAATGTCAAGCAAAAGTTCGAGTTATTACTATCAAAATAGTTCCTAATGTGTTTTTTTTTATTCTTTTTCTATTGTTTTAGATTAGATAAAAAAGTGGAAAAAGAAAGTTCTGTCCTACCTATTTTTTTTTTATTTATTAGCTATTACAAGACTTCCGGGGCTAACGAAACTATTCTGGCAAAATTGTATTCTCTTAATTCCCGCGCAACTGGACCAAAAATTCTAGTTCCTTTGGGATTTCCTTCTTGGTTAACAATGACAGCTGCGTTATCATCAAATCCGAGGAACATTCCGTTGCGTCGTTTGACGCCTTTTCTGGTGCACGCTGCCACTGCCCTAACCACTTCCGATCTTTTTAAAAACATATTGGGTATAGCTTCTTTTACCACAGCAATGATGATGTTACCCGTAGCTGCGTATTTTTGATTGCCAGTTCCTAATATTCGAATACACATCAATTTGCGGGCTCCGCTATTGTCTGCTACATCTAAATAAGTTTGAATTTGGATCATTTGTTTTGTTGCTTCGTATTGATAGTAGATAGTGTAGTAGTAGTAGTAGTTATATATGTACATATATACATATATAACTAACTATATATAGTTATATACACGTAAAAGTTCAACAAAAAATTGCAGAAAGTAGATGCAAAGAAAAAAGACAATTAAATTAATAATAATCAGAAAACGTTAGTGAAACCAAAGTAACGCTTTTCATTCAGATAATTACGTTTTAACTATTATTGATAATTGTATGAATATAGCAAAAAAGGTTATTCATGTTATTTGTCAAATTCTCTGTAAAAAAAATGAGATTTCGTTTTTGACAAAAAATTTCCTTCGAAAGAAACAAAAGTTTTACACTTTGATTTCTAGATGCCTAAAATATTTAGGAAATAAAGTAGAGTTTCTGGTATTTTATTTTGAATTCAATGGAAAGTTGGCTAAATGATGATTAATTTTTTGTTTTACTGAAAAATCGCAACTTATTTTTTCGAATTAGACCTTACCAATCGAGTAAGTATAGGCATCTTGTGAGCAGCCAGTGTCATAGCAGACTCGGCTACCTCGTCTGGTACTCCACCTAGTTCATAAATTATGCGACCCGGTTTAATTACAGATACCCAATATTCCGGAGATCCTTTACCTGATCCCATACGTGTTTCGGCCGGTCGCATAGTGATCGGTTTATCAGGAAAAATGCGTATCCACAGTTTTCCGCCCCGGCGGGCACACCGCGTTATTGCTCTTCTTCCTGCCTCTATTTGTCTAGCTGTAATCCAAGCAGGTTCAAGTGCCTGAAGACCAAATTTTCCAAATGAAATTGTGTTTCCACGATTTGAAATTCCTTTCAATCTTCCTCTATGTTGTTTACGGTATTTAGTTCGTCTGGGGTTGCAATCGATTATGACAAAATTTATTCATCTTTGCTACAGAACCGGACATGGAAATTTCTTCCCAACCGGCTCCTGGAGACCCAATACTAAATAAAAAAACTCATCGCGAATTAATTCGAAAAAATAGAGGATTTGATTTTATTCAGTACTAAGTTTACGGGCGAGAATGAGCTTTTAATTTCAACTTTCTCTTTTGAAAAAAAAAATGTATGAGCTTCTCTCACCATCCCACTTTTCAGATCTTGTTATTCAGTACGAAATTAGATGTGAAAATTTTCTCGTTGGTTCAATCTTTTTGAATAGCCGCTTAGGTCCTTCCCTTCAGAAACGGAGTTGAAAATTTTCTTTTTACTTTCATTTCATTGAATCAATCTTCTTAGTATTAATTGATTTAAAACTTCCATCTCTTAAATGTTTTAGAATTATGCTGCATAACGTAATCTAACTGAGAGTTAAATATTTTTACCATACGACTAGGTGTGAAAAAAATCATTTGAATTATGTTAGTTCCTTTGAATTTGACTGATATACATAATAATATTTTCAGCTTTTCTACAGAATTTATTTCCGTGAATGAAAAGTTGTAATGAAAAAAAATTTCATGTTTTTTCTGCTCTGTATCTGAAACTCAATAGTTAAGTACTAAATAACAGAGGAAGATTTAACCGTCAATTAGTAGGCATTTTTTTTTTCTAAAAATATTTCTTGAATCGAACGAGTCGCTCACTAAGCATAACAGAGATATTATAATTTTTGAGTAATAAGAAAAAAGATTGAAACTAAAATAGGATGAAACTAGTTTGGTTTAGTTTAGATTTTTTTTTATATGATTTTTTATTGCATCAAAATCACTGAGTATCTCTAAATATCCAGATTTTTATACCTAAAACTCCATAAATTGTCTGAGCTGGATGACAGCAATATTTTATACCAGCTTTAACTGTTTGAAGGGGAACTCTACCTTCTCTAGCCCATTCAACCCGAGCCATTTCACTTCCGTTGAGACGTCCAGCTATTTGTATCTTAATACCTCTATCAGTAGTTCGCCCAATCAGTTCAATAGCTTTCTTCATAGTTCGTCGAAAAGGAACTCTATTTCTTAATTGCAAAGCAACATGTTCAGCTAAAATTTTTGGTTCTCCATATGGTTGAGTAACACTAATTAAGTTCACTCGGAGATTTTGACTTTTGAGGCCTAATTTTTTTCCTAAATCAATTTTCATTTGACTAATCCCCAAACTCTGTTCTTCAATTAGCAAATCAGGAAATCCAGTATGTATATTTATTTGGACAAGATCTGTTTTTCGTCGGATTTCAATATGTCCAATTCCACCGTAATTGGAAACATTTTTCACATTTTTTTGAATATATCTTTCAACAAAATCGCGTATTTCTCTGTCCCACTCAAGAAGTTGTGGATAATTTTTGTTTTGGGCAAACCAATAAGAATAATGCTTCTGACTTACACCAAGTCGAAAACCAAGTGGATGAATCTTTCGTCCCATATCTCTATTTCTCCGATTCGGTATTAATTTATAGTGTATAGCTTTTTTTGTTCTTCAATTTAGCTTGACTAATAATTATCACTCACTATGTGTGATATGCAATTACGGTTTATTTTTTTTAACAATTTTTGAACTTAATTTAATAGTTACCTCACATATAGGTTTCTTTATTGGGTAACCGCGGCCTTGAGCTCGTGGACGAAACCTACGCAAATACGTAGAATTATTTGCCCAAGCTTCACTAATAAACAAATTGGACTTATTTAACCCAAGATTAGTACTTGCATTTGCAGCTGCTGAAACAACTAGCTGGGATACAAGGTAACTTGCTCGATAGGGCATGAATTCTAGTAATACAAGTGATTCTTCATATGAAGTGTTTCGTATTCGATCGATAATGCGTCGCATTTTGCTAACCGAGACACGAATATTTTTTCCCAAAGCTTGGGTTTTGATCTGCGTTTTTTTTTCCATAAATATGATTTCCTAATTATCGACGAACTCCTTTATCATTTTTGGCATGTCCCCGAAAGTGTCGGGTAGGTACAAATTCCCCTAGTTTGTGACCCACCATACGATCAGTAACATAAATAGGTAGGTGTTCCCTTCCGTTATGAACTGCAATGGTATGACCAATCATAATGGGGACTATTGCCGAAGCACGGGACCAAGTTGTAACCAATTTTCTTTCTTTTCGTACATTAAGATTTTGAATTTGTCGTAGTAAGTGATTGGCAACAAAGGGACCTTTTTTTGATGAACGTGCCATGGACAGTTACTCCTTTCTTAATATTTTTTTTTTTTTTTAAGTACTTCGACGTCGACGAAGTATTAGGGGATTTCTGCATTTCTTTCCATGATTTTTTTTTCCAAGTGCGGCATGTCCCCACGGGGTTGAGGGTCTTTTCCTACCGATTGACGTTCTTCCTTCACCACCTCCATGAGGATGATCAACAGGATTCATGGCTGAACCTCTCACTGTAGGTCTTTTTCCCAACCAACGTTTAGATCCTGCTTTTTTCAAATTTTTGTTATTGAAATCTATATTTCCAACTCGTCCTATACTTGCTAAACAATCTTGAGATACCAAGCGAAGCTCACTGGAAGGTAGTCTTAGTGTAGCTAGTCGACCTTCTTTTGCAACCACTTTCGCTGCTTCGCCAGCTGCTCTGACTAATTGTCCACCTTTTCCAGATTTCAGTTCTATATTATGTATAGTAGTACCTAGAGGTATTTTGGTTGAAGTAGATCCCCTTGTAGTTTCTCCAAATAAAATAGAAGGAAGATTATTCGGAAAGATCTCTTCCCAAACTGTACAAGCCCCTTTCGGGGCATACAGCTTTCTGGATGCAAAAAAAATATTTTACCTAATGAATCAACGTTTTTTCCCCCATTTCCTAGCATCCTAGGCTTTCTTTTTTTTTGCCTGCATTTTGTTTTTATATATAGTATTTTTCACAAAATTGGTAACAAAATTGATGATTTGGTTGATTTGCGTCAACACCTTTTGATGTTCAAGATAACTTAGGAAATTTGTTTTATTAGGGATTTTTGAATTGACTTTCTTGCTAATTTGATCTATTGGTATTATTCTTTTATATACTTTTGTAGTTTCGGTATTGCCTCTGACCGTCAATCCGAATGAGTTCCCATTTTTAACATACTATCAATTAAAATATCCTACTTGTTGTTCTGAATTTGTTTGAAAGTATTTTTTTTTATTCGTTTCCATATTATCTTACCGTGAAATTTATTTTTTTATATTAAATTAATATAAAAATAAA